AACCAAACCAAACCAAACCAAACCAAATGAAATGGTTTGGTTTGGTTTGGTTACGGTTGGGCAGAGAAAAAAGGCAACCGTGAAAAAAAAAGCTGCGGTAGGGGCAAAAAACAAATGGTTGGGTGCAGACCATTTCATTACAAAAGAGATTTGTTCCTGTTTTTTTTTTCCGCTATTTTTTGTGCGTGATCCTGCTCTCCACCATTTCATTCCATTTCGCTCGTTGAAAAAAACCGCTTCGCTGTTGCTGTTTTATGTTTTTTCTGCAGCGAAGCGATCTGTTTTTTTCTTGGTATCTGCAACCGCAAGGAGCAGGAAAGAGCGGGGGTGGCCCTGTAGGGAACAGAATAACGAGATTTTAAAAACAGGCAGCCAATCGCTTGGCCCTTAATATAACAAATATGATAAACAGATGGTTATTCTCTACAAACCATAAAGATATTGGTACTCTCTATTTAATATTTGGAGCTTTTGCTGGGGTTTTAGGAACCTGTTTTTCTATGCTAATTCGTATGGAACTTTCACAACCTGGAAATCAAATTTTAGGTGGAAATCACCAGCTTTATAACGTGATTATTACAGCTCATGCGTTTTTAATGATATTTTTTATGGTAATGCCTGCTATGATTGGGGGTTTTGGTAACTGGTTTGTACCAATATTAATTGGTGCACCCGATATGGCATTTCCACGTTTAAATAACATTAGTTTTTGGCTTTTACCACCTTCTTTATTATTACTTTTGAGCTCCGCTCTTGTAGAAGTAGGAGCTGGTACTGGATGGACGGTCTATCCTCCTCTAAGTAGCATTGCTAGTCATTCGGGTGGAGCTGTGGATTTAGCTATTTTTAGTCTTCACTTGTCAGGTATTAGTAGTATCTTGGGTGCGATTAATTTTATTACTACAATTTTTAATATGCGTGGACCGGGGATGACTATGCATAGACTTCCTCTTTTTGTATGGTCTGTATTAATTACTGCATTTTTATTGCTATTATCACTTCCAGTATTAGCCGGTGGAATCACTATGCTATTGACGGACCGTAATTTTAATACCACTTTTTTTGATCCCGCAGGTGGTGGTGATCCAGTATTGTTTCAGCATCTATTCTGGTTTTTTGGGCATCCTGAAGTGTACATTTTAATATTACCTGGTTTCGGTATTATCAGTCACGTAGTATCTACTTTTTCAAAAAAACCTATATTCGGATATTTGGGAATGGTATACGCTATGCTTTCTATCGGTGTTTTAGGTTTTATTGTTTGGGCTCATCACATGTATACTGTTGGTCTTGACATAGACACACGTGCTTATTTTACTGCAGCTACCATGATTATTGCTGTTCCTACTGGAATTAAAATTTTTAGTTGGATAGCCACTATGTGGGGGGGTAGTATTGAATTTAAAACTCCTATGTTATTTGCAATTGGATTTATATTTTTATTTACTATAGGAGGGCTAACTGGTGTTGTATTAGCCAACTCTGGAATTGATATAGCTCTACATGATACTTATTATGTAGTGGCACATTTCCATTATGTGCTTTCTATGGGAGCCGTATTTGCTTTATTTGCAGGATTTTATTATTGGATTGGAAAAATCTCAGGACTTCAATATCCAGAGACTTTAGGTCAAATACACTTTTGGATTTTCTTTTTAGGTGTAAATATTACATTCTTTCCTATGCATTTCTTAGGACTTGCAGGAATGCCTCGTCGTATACCAGATTATCCAGATGCTTTTGCTGGTTGGAATGCAGTTGCCTCTTATGGTAGCTACCTTTCTACTTTAGGAGCTGTTTTCTTTTTTTATGTGGTATATAAAACACTTACAGGTAATCAGAAATGTAGTCGTAATCCTTGGCAAACAACTCCAGGCGCATCTTCTACTTTAGAATGGATGGTAGGGTCACCTCCTGCTTTTCACACTTTTTCAGAAATTCCTAGTATTAAAGATACTCTTCCTCCTATAGATCACAAATAATAAGCCAAGCCCCCTTTGCCGGTACTCTGTACCGGTACAGAGTACCGGCAAAGGCCGGTAGAGAATAGCGAACCTTCACATTCAGGAGAAGGCCAGCTAAGAAAAAAAATGAGTGGTAGCCAAACCAAACCAAACCAAACCAAACCAAACCAAACCAAACCAAATGAAATGGTTTGGTTTGGTTTGGTTTGGTTTGGTTCGGTGGGGACGAACAGCCAATTCAAGCCAAGCGGTTTGGACCGGCCACTTCGTCCCGACCGTGAATTTTAAACTGGACCATTGCAGCCGGTCTAAACCGCTTGGCTTGAACCGGAACAGTGAAACGGTGGAACACTTCAGCCGGTCCAAACCGCTTGGCTTGAATTGGCTGTTCGGTGGTTTTTTTTTCGAAGTGGTCGCACCGTTTAAACAGTAATATTTTAACTCACTATAATATATACATTTTATGAAATTCATTTTTCTTTATCCGCTTTGTATTTTATCTTTGGTACTGTATTTGCTATTTCTTCGTTACACCAATTTTTACAAATATACAAAAATTTCAACTGAAGTTGCGTTAAAAATACATACCATTTTAATGGTATTTTACATTATTTGTTTGATTTTATTATTTGTATATACTGTTATACATTATGGCGCCAAAGTTGTGGCTGAAGGGTTAGAGGTGGTGTATCATCAGTTGGACCCTGAAATAAAAAAACAACTTCTGGAAGCTGCAGGAGGGTATAAAAACCCTCCAGATAACCCAACAAGTGAACACTTAATGGATAATACTAAGCAAGTAACAACTCAAAAGTTTACTTGCGTGAATCCTGCAAAAAGCTTTGATGCTTTCGTAAAATTAAGAGAGGCAGCCGGTGTACCTATCCCGGTAGAAGAAAAAGTCATAGGAAAAGTGGCGCTTTATTTATCAGGTGGTTATGAGACCATTTGTCTACCAAATCATGGGACACCCACCTATAATCAATTTCTGGGTATTCCAAATACAACACCGCCAACGCCAGATAGTCCCACAACACCAACCAATCCAGGTAACCCTTGGAATCCTTTTTAACTTTTACTGTGTTAGTGAGCCAAGTGGCCAAAAAATAGGAAAAACCCAACCGTGGCCTGTCCGTAGGAAAGTTTCACGGCGGGAGTAACACGATACCTTTTTTAGCATAACAAGTTGTATTACGTTTTCCGACCATTCCCCACAATTGTGGGGAATGGTAGCAAGTAAAGGGGAATAGTTTCAATGGTTAGAACAATGGTCTCCAAAACCAGAGGTTATGGGTTCAAGTCCCTTTTCTCCTGATATATAAAAAAAGCAAAACCCTCCCTATATGTGCTATTCCCAACCAGAGCCCCTTCAAATCAGAGATTTGAAGGGGCTCTGGTTGGCTTTTGACCGCTTCGTTGTTACCTATTATCGGTACTCGGTGATGTTTTAAGGGAAGAAAACTGCTTTCTACCTACCACTTTTTCCCACAAGGAAAAAAAGAAAAAGCCAAGCGGTACCGCAAAAGGAGGAGGACCCAGTGGTTGGAGCGGTGGCAGGGTTTTGTGTTTTTTTAGATAATCTAATAGGGCTCCTTTCCCCTACGGTTTAATGAAGTGGTTTATCCGCTTCGCTGTGAAAGAAGTTTGTAAAATATTAAAACAGGATACTTTATTGTTGTGCTGTTCTGTTCTATTGAATGAAATGGTGAGAAGGTGTGTGGAGGAAAGTTAAAAAAAAGGGATTAAAAACAGCATTTCGGAAAACAAAGTACTTGTTTTGCGCCTGTGCATTCTCTGTGCTGTATGCTTGGCATGCAAAAAAAAAACAGTGGTTATCCATAATTGACCATTCCCAACCATTAACAACCAGTTCGCTACGGATCGACCATTCCCGACCATTCTAGACCCCAGTTGAAATGAATTTTTGGGAACCGTAATGAAATGGTTCCCAAAAATTCATTTCAACTGGGGTCTAGAATGGTCGATCCACTTGGCCCTTAAATAGCAGTAATCAGTGATTCCCCCCTCCGCCTTTTTCTAAAGAATACAGGATAAAATAGAACAAAATAGCACAAAAATAAAATTAAATAAATATAAAGAAAAATTTATGGCTTTAACATTAAGCGAAATTTCTAAATTATTAGAACAAAAAATCTCAAATTCTTATTCTAAACTTAATATCGATGAAATCGGTCGAGTATTATCAATAGGAGATGGTATTGCACGTGTTTATGGTCTTAACAAAATTCAAGCAGGTGAAATGGTTGAATTTGCGAGTGGAGTGAAAGGTATGGCCTTGAACTTAGAAAATGACAATGTAGGTGTTGTGGTTTTTGGTAGTGATACAGCTATAAACGAAGGTGACATAGTTAAACGTACAGGAAACATTGTAGATGTTCCAGTAGGTAAAGCAACTTTAGGCCGCGTAATGGATGCTTTAGGTAATCCTATCGATGGTAAAGGAGCACTAAAAGATGTAACCCGTAGTCGAGTAGAGGTTAAAGCTCCAGGTATTATTGCTCGTAAATCTGTTCATGAACCAATGCAAACTGGATTAAAAGCTGTAGATAGTTTAGTTCCAATTGGAAGAGGTCAACGAGAATTGATTATTGGTGACCGTCAAACAGGTAAAACTGCTATAGCAATTGATACTATTTTAAATCAAAAATCTGTAAATCAAAATCCAGATCAATCTAAAAAATTATATTGTGTTTATGTAGCTATTGGTCAAAAACGTTCTACAGTAGCACAAATAGTTAAATTACTTTCACAAGCTGGTGCTTTAGAATATTCTATTATTGTTGCAGCTACTGCTTCTGACCCGGCGCCATTACAATTTTTAGCTCCATATTCTGGTTGTGCTATGGCAGAGTATTTCAGAGACAATGGTATGCATGCATTAATAATTTATGATGATTTAAGTAAACAGTCAGTAGCTTATCGTCAAATGTCGCTTCTTTTAAGACGTCCACCAGGCCGTGAAGCATTTCCTGGAGATGTATTTTATTTACACTCACGTCTTTTAGAAAGAGCTGCTAAAATGTCAGATGCTAAAGGTGCAGGATCTCTAACAGCACTTCCAGTTATTGAAACACAAGCTGGAGACGTATCCGCATATATCCCTACAAATGTAATTTCTATTACTGATGGTCAGATTTTCTTAGAAACAGAATTGTTTTATAAAGGAATACGACCAGCTATTAATGTTGGATTATCTGTAAGTCGTGTGGGTTCCGCAGCACAATTGAAAGCTATGAAACAAGTTGCAGGAACTCTTAAATTAGAGTTAGCCCAATATCGTGAAGTTGCCGCTTTTGCTCAGTTTGGTTCCGATTTAGATGCAGCCACTCAATATTTACTTAACCGAGGTGCTCGTTTAACTGAAATGCTAAAACAACCACAATTTCAACCTATGGAAATTGAACGTCAAGTTGTAGTTGTTTACGCAGCCACTAAAGGTTATTTGGATAAGATAAGTGTAAGTAGTATAGGGAGTTTTGAAAAAGCGTTGTTAAAAGAAATAGACCCTGAAATTTTAGCCCGTATTCGCGAAGAAAAACAACTTTCTGATCAGTTAAATCAAAAACTTAAAGATTTTTTTGATCGATTCACTGAAAAATTTTTAGCAACTAAAGGGTAACCTTTTTTTCCTGATTCCTGCTCAGAATAAAGCGGTGGCACGAGTTGGTGTTTAAAAAACCAGTGAATGCGGAGGATAAAAATAGGGGAGCGGTCGAGAAAACCGTAGGGGAAAAAAGCAGTTGGAGGAGCAGGTGCAACCAAATACTCAGTAGGAGAGCAAAACAGCACCAAGGGGTTTAAAAAACCAGCCCCTCCAACCATTTCCTCAGCGAAGCGGTTGGCTATTTTCGGTCGACCGCTTCGCTCTGGCCGGACCGCTTTCTTTTCTGCTCCGCATTCACTGGTTTTTTAAATACCCTCTGCAACCAGAGCGAAGCTAAACAAAAATGAAATGGTCCCAGACCATTTCATTTTTGTTAAGGCAACAGCAGCAAAGTTTGTGATCAATGAGAGGGAAAAAAATCAATACAGTAACCAATCTCCTGCTGTTTTTTTGCTTTTCCTCTCCACACCATTTCATTAATCAGTGATTAATGAAATGGTGTGGAGAGGAAAAGCAAAAAAACAGCAGAAATAAAAAAAGTAGCCGGTTAAAATCAATAATAGCGAACCTCCTTTTTTCAGAGAAAGGAGGAGGTTAACGGTCGGCCCAATATTTTTCATGATATTTATTTTTCTAATTAGGGTATGTAGCTCAGTTGGTAGAGCATTGGGCTTTTAAGTGCGATCCGATAAAAAGTTGAATTGTAGTAATTAATAAATATAAAAATTACTATATTATTGAAATAATATATAAACCATTAGTAGAAACTTTTATGAAAATAAAAGAAATTAAAAGCATGCTAGTTCCACAAAAATATAGAGGGCTATATTTTTGTGAGGTATTAAGAAATGGCTAAATATTTTTAATTTCCTCCATAAGTAGGCTTTTTCTAGGTCCCTACCTATTCCATACATTGGTTCTAGTTTGCAACAGCAAGGTTAAAAAAATTCATTTTAAACTGGCCTTTATTTGCTGTGGCTACAAATAAAACCAACCCCCCAACCGCTTTGGGAGTGGCAAGCAGAATAGGTGTAATCATTCACAAAAGGGTGATTTTTAAAAAACGGAGAAAAATAGGGAAAAAAATAAATCAGAGAAAGGAGGAAGAGCAAAGTGGAACAATTCTCAGCTTTTTTTTCCCGATGGGAGGAGAAAAAGCAATAAAGGAGGTTTTTTATTCATTTCAACACAAACACACTGTTCTTGGTTTTTCTCCTCCTGTTCTTGATTTTTGTTAATCTGTTTTAGGGACCAGAAAAAGCTGGTAGTTCGTGTATTTTATTATTAGGTTAAAAAATAATAAAACTTTTTTTTCACGAAATATGCCATTGGTATTATACAAAAATCAGCTACTAATATTACTCCGAATTACTGTTTTTTAAAGCAAAGCGGTTTTTTTCAACGACCACTTGGTTAAAAATAGATAAAGGATGTGATGGATATACAAGGAAACGCCTAATTCTTTAAAAACAACTCAACTTAAAACGGGGGAACTCACTAAATAAATTTTACTATAAGTGAGGAGAGAAGTAAACTTTTTACAAAACTTCAGAAAATCGATTATAAATTATCTTTATTATTATCGTTTTTGGAGAGCCGTATGCGGTGAAAATCGCATGTACGGTTCGGGAAAGAGCGCACATGCAATTTATTCTGTAATAAAAATCAAGTACACTACTTTCATCCTAATGGCCGCAGGTTCGAGTCCTGCCATACCCAATGATGGTATCCCTTCTATTTTTTCTTTTTTTTTCTGCGCACCTATTGCTAGGTTTCTAGTCCAGCAACTTGTTTCCCACCGCTTCGCTCTGGTTGGCTTAAAAAAAGGAAAAAAAGGGAGAATAGCGAACAGGAACAAATCTCTGCCCAACCAGAGCCCCTTTAAATCTCTGATTTGTAACCAAACCATTTCATTTGGTCTGGACCAGAGCCAACCATTTCTGTGCAGAGCAAAAGGTTGCAGCCAATCAGAGCCAACCAAGGGGAGCGGTTTGTAGCCAACCTTTTGCTCTGCACAGAAATGGTTGGCTATGGTGTGGAGCAGGAAAAAAGTTATAGTAATAGCCAAGCGGTTGGCTTTTTCCTCTCCAGAGCGAAGCTCGTTGAAAAAAACCAAACCAAACCAAACCAAACCAAACCAAACCAAATGAAATGGTTTGGTTTGGTTTGGTTTGGTTTGGTTTGGTTTGGTTAATCTCTGATTTGTTTAGGACCATTTCATTAAAAAAATTTATAACGTCCAGTTATTTGGACCACTTTGTTATAAAGTAAAAAAACAATGAATAACGAAAAATTAAGACCCTATATTTTTGCATTTTTAGTATTTTGTGTTCTTAGTTCCACCCACATTATTATATATAACGAAGAAACTTTAGTTTGTTTAAGTTTTATTGCTTTTGTTTTTTTTGTTTTTCACTATTTTGGTAACACTATTAAAGATTCTTTAAATGAGAAAAGCAAAGAAATTCAGTTAGAATTGCAAAATTATTTAAATTTAAAAAAAGAAAGTTTAGAGCAGCTTTTAAAAGAGCATGAAAAAGTAACGCAAGGAAGCAAAGTTTTAAATCTTCTTCAATCTTTTACAAGTGAAAAAATGGCTTATGCTGGTAAAAGCGGTGAACAAGCTTTAAATTTTATTATTTCTCAACAAATTGATCAAAAATTAAATACATTATCCTTGTCTAAACTAGCATTACAACAAAAATTACAACAATTGATGGCTGGTAATTTGTTTTATTTAGTATTAGTGAAAATAAAACGATTAAAAAATAGGGACGCCAAACAAATGATTGGTAAAAATTCTTTTCCTAGACAAATATCTCCAAATCTAATACGAAATGTGGTTGCTTTATTGACGAAAGGAATTACACCAAAAACAAAATAATGCTCCAAACTAGCCGGTTAAAATGAACCCCACCGCTTCGGTTTGTAAATGTTACACTTTTTCTGGAAAGCGGTGCTCCACAGCGAAGCGGTCGGGGAAAGGGTTAATCATGCAGTAAATGGTTCACTGTTGTTGTTGTTATTGTTGTTGCAATAAAAATTTTTATTGCAACAACAATAACAACCAAAACGTGTGTGGAGAAAGTGGTTGCTGTGGTTTCCACACACATGGTTCCTTGTCATTGAAACCAACCGGTTATACTGAGCTAACCCCTTCGCCCCGATTTGTAAGGACCGCAAATAATAGAGTGGATCTATGCCACTATGCCACCACTCCCTCTCCACCAGAGCCAACCGTAATGAAATGGTTGGCTCCAGTTAAAATGAATGGCAAAAAACAAATGGTTGGAGCAAAGCGGTTTGGGAGCAAAGCGGTTGGCTCTGCCGGTTAAAATGAATTCAGGATTTGATTTTTATCCTTTTTCTACTCCCTACCATTTCATTACTTTTTAAATTGAGTGATTCTATTTCCACAAAAAATATTATTTTATGCCACAATTAGACAAAGTTACATTTTTTTCACAATTTTTCTGGTTATGTTTTTTTTTCCTAGGTTTTTACTTTGTATTATTAAAATATTTTTTACCTAAAATGAGTAGAATTCTTAAGTTTCGAAATAAAAAAATGAGTACCTCTCAGGAAGGGGTAACTAGTATGCAAAAAGAAAATGATAAAGTGCGTGATAGTTATCAAAGTTTAGTATCCAGTGGACTGAATTTATCTGAAAATATGTTGAAAAAAAATTTACAATATACTGAAAAATGGCTGGAATCTAAAACGGAGAATGCTAATAAAACAAAACTAGAACCAGCAAATAAGGCTTATATTTATTCTTTGGGAGAAACTGTTTTTTCACAAAACTTGGCACTTTCTCAACCTTTTGCACAACCCTCTAAAGTACCATTACCACTTTTTCTTGAAACTTTATTTACAAAACTTTACCGTAACGAAAAAAAGCCAGATTTTTTAGGGATTCATTTCAACCGGAATAAAACAATTGAGAATGAAAAAAAAACTTCATCCAAAAAAGAACAAAAAATTGTTTCAAATACCGGAAAAAATAAGAAAAAATAACAGCGAACCGGTACCGCGAAAAAAAAAAAAAAGCGGTGGAAACAGTTCCAGAAAAAATCAGCTGCAGGGAGCCAAGCGGTTGCATAAATCAAGGGGTGTTTGTTACAGTGGATAAGATTAATTAATGCAGTTTCCTGCCCACTTGCTCTGGTTTGCAATAGTTTTCAACCAGGAAAACTATTGCAAACCAGAGCAAGTGGAGTACATCTTTTTTATTGAGCTGCTGTTTTTTTTATGATTAAAAAAGCGGATACTGTGTGTTGTTTTATCCTCTTTTAGTGAAACGGTTGTACCGCTTCCTCCGAAATAAAACCGCTGGAGTGGCAAACAAGTTGGCAACCACTTGCTCCAGTTTACATGGATTGGAAAAAATAAAGAAGCTTACGTTTCCCTAGCGAAGTGGCTGGAGAAAAAAAAGATAAAGAAAAAAACAGCCACTCCTTGTAAAAAAAAACACCGCTTGGCTGATAAAAAAGCGACTTCGCTTTCTTTACTCCCACCATTTTATTAGTGATAAACTGTAGCCAAGCGGTCGGAGTTGTTTGTGATAATAATTGGTTACAGAGTTGATGATAGGTTGCTAACCTAAACAAATCTCTGATTTGTTACAGCTACAGTTTATCACTAATAAAATGGTCGGGAATGATAGGGCAAGTAGCTCAGCTGGTTAGAGTATACGCCTGATAAGCGTATGGTCGGGGGTTCAAGTCCCTTTTTGCCCAAAATATAGTGAAACCATACGGAGGATTAGCAAAATTATATGGTGTGCTTTGTTGCCTATCTTGTTTTGTAGCCAAGCGGTTGGTACAGTTTTTCTTTATTTGCGTGATACCCTTTTTTGATATTTAGAGGACGTAGCTTAGTGGTAGAGTATTGGTTTGTCGCGCCAAGGGTCGCGGGTTCAAGTCCCGTCGTTCTCGTTCCTCCACACCATTTCATTAATCTCTGATTTGTTCAGCTTCGCTCCAACCATTTGTTTTTTGCCATTCATTTTAACTGGATGAAATGGTTTGGTTACTCTCACCATTTCTTTTTTTTTTGCCAACCAAACCAAACCAAACCAAACCAAACCAAACCAAACCATTTCATTTGGTTTGGTTTGGTTTGGTTTGGTTTGGTTTGGTTACGGTTGGGCAGAGATTTGTACAGGCTTTTTAAAAATAGCGAAAAATAACAAATCTCTGAAACGAGGAGAAGGTGTAATTTATTGTGCCAACCAGAGCCCCTGAAAATCAGAAATTTTCAGGGGCTCTGGTTGCTGTTCCTGATCGGTATTTTATTTTTTGTACCAAAATAAAAAACAGTTGTACTAATAAAAAATGGGTACGCAGGTTCCACTGTAGCCAACCATAATGAAATGGTTGGCTTAAAAAAAGATTTCTGAATAAAATGGTGAGGAGTAAAAACCTCTACCTTTCTGTAGCGAAGCGGAATGAAATGGTCTGGCCGTTTCACTGAAAAAATATTGTATTTAAAATTTGATATGAATCAAAAATTTGCAAAATCATTAATTAAAACAGTACCTAAATGGATCCAAAATTATGTTTGGAGAAAAGGGGAGGTTGTATTTTTTGTATATCCCCAACATTTAGTATCTTTTCTTTATTTTTTAAGAAATCACACTCTAATACAATGTAAGCAACTAATGGATGTTACTGCTGTAGATTACCCTTCACGTTCGTTACGATTTTCAGTGGTTTACAACTTACTTTCTTTGAAATATAATTCACGTATTAGAGTAAAAACTCAAGTAAACGAGCTCTCTCCTGTATCTTCAGTTACTGAAGTTTATTCTTCCGCAGGTTGGTGGGAACGGGAAGTTTGGGATATGTTTGGTATTTTTTTTTCAAATCATCCAGATTTACGTAGAATTTTAACAGATTATGGATTTCAGGGTCATCCTTTACGAAAAGATTTTCCTTTGAGCGGATATGTTGAAGTGAAATATGATGATTCTGAAAAGCGAGTATGTACTCAGTCAATAGAGGTCACTCAAGAATTTAGATATTTCGATTTTTCTAGCCCTTGGGAGCAATTAGAAAAAACCCCAAACTCTATATAATGGGAGATGCGTTTTTTTCCACCACTTCGGTGGAACAAACCGCTTCGCTTTTTTTTTTTAGCGAAGCGGTTTGTTCCACCGAAGAGAGCCCCACTTTGATAGGGAAAAGATTAAAAAAAAAGGGTAAAATTACATGTTATTTAGTTTTAATGATCAGCTTTCTAAAAACCTTATTCCTTATGATTTTGATTTTAATTTAGCATTATTTGATAATGATTTTAAAGTAATTTCTCCTGAATTATTTTTAGTATTGAGTACAATATCTCTTTTAGTTTATGGAGTAATAGGCAGTACATCGCAAAAAAAAAATTATCCTATACTAGTATCAAATCTAGCTTGGTTAGCACAACAAGCTATTTTTTTCACTATTATATTAATAAGCAACAATCCTTTAACACATGGTGTGATTTTTTATAATAGCTTAGTAGTTGATGATTTTACTCTTTTTTTTAAAATTGTGGTATTATGTGGTGCCTTTTTTTCAATTTTAATTTCATTAGATTATATTAAAAAAGAAGGTTTAAATCTTTTTGAATTCATTATTTTAATACTGCTCTCAACGTGTAGCATGCTGTTTTTAATAAGTTCATTAGATTTTATTTCTATGTATCTGGCAATTGAATTTCAAAGTTTATGCTTTTATGTGATGGCAGCCTTGAAACGTAACTCCGAATTTTCTACCGAAGCTGGTCTCAAATATTTTCTTTTGGGTGCATTTTCTTCTGGTATTTTGCTTTTTGGTTGTTCTTTAATTTATGGATTCACAGGCGTTACAAATTTTTCTGAATTAGGTAAAATATTTACTTATTTTGGAGAACCGGGCCTTCGTGGATGTGAGTTGGGAATGATTTTTATTTTGGTTGGGTTTTTATTTAAATTAACAGCGGTACCTTTTCATATGTGGGCTCCTGATGTTTATGAAGGAGCACCCACATCGGTTACAGCCTTTTTTTCAATTGCTCCAAAAGTATCTGTATTGGCTGTTTTTGTAAAATTATTTTTTTCCGGATTTTATGATTTTATGATTCCTTGGCAAACAGTTTGTATATTATCTAGTCTAGCCTCTATGATATGGGGTAGTCTAGCTGCAATGTCTCAAAATAAAATAAAAAGGCTTTTAGCTTTTAGCTCAATTGGACATATTGGGTATATGTTAATTGGTATTTGTTGTGGTACTGTAGAGGGATTACAAGCATTGTTTATATATCTTGTAATATATATAGTAATTACAGTTAATCTTTTTGCTATTGTTTTAACGCCATTAACACGTGATTTTACCCATTCCTTACAACGAGTAAAATATACTACAGATTTTGCTCAGTTAGGAAAAACAAATACAATATTAGCAATTACATTAACCGTTACAATGTTTTCTATAGCTGGAATTCCACCTTTAGCAGGATTCTATAGTAAAGCTTATCTTTTTTTTGCTGCTATGAGTTCTAGTCAGTATTTATTGGCTTTAGTTGGGGTGATAACTAGTGTAATTAGTTGCTTTTATTATATTCGAATTGTCAAAATTATGTATTTTGAAGCATCTAGTGGTGCTTCTTATGCGGAGCAAAAGCACAGGATGGGACAAAAAGAAAGGAGATTTTCTCACATATCAAAATCAACCTCTATACCTTTGGGTATTACATTTTTCATTATCCTTTTTTTCATGATTTATCCTTCACCGTTATACTTAGCTTGTCATAAGGCAGCTTTAGCTATTTGTTTATAGCGAAAACCGTAGGGTTTGTTTTTCCCCTACCATTTCATTAATCAAAGATTTGACCGAAGCGGTTGAAACAAAGCGGTGGCAGGAGGAGAAGTAAAATGGTTGTTTTTTCCACCATCTCATTCCACTTCGCTCCAACCGATTGGTTGTTAAATAGTTGGCGTTTCTGATTTGCAATCTTTCTATGATAATCTCTTCCCTTTATCTCTATAGAAAGTAGTTTTAATCGGTTCCCTATTTTTCTGTATCTATAATTAAAAAGGCGGAAAAAGAAAAGAGCGGTTGGTGGAAGCGGTTGGCTACAAAACAGAAAAAAAACTCCCGAGTAAACCACCTAGTTTGAAAAGGGTCCATAATCAGGAATTACCTGTTGTTCCTTTTACGCGGCCCAACCATTTACGACCCCCAACCGCTTGATTGCAACCATTTGTTTTTTGCCATTCACTTTAACTGGAGCCAACCATTTCTGTGCAGAGCAAAAGGTTGCAGCCCTAACAAATCTCTGATTTGTCAGAAAAAAACCGCAGCTTTTTTTTTCACGGTTGGCTTTTTTCTCTGCCCAACCGTAATGAAATGGTTGGCAAAAGAAAAAGAAATGGTGAGAGTAATCAAATGGTTGGCTCCAGTTAAAATGAATAGGGAACAAGGTCCAGACCAAACCAAACCAAACCAAACCAAACCAAACCAAACCAAACCATTTCATTTGGTTTGGTTTGGTTTGGTTTGGTTTGGTTTGGTTTGGTTTGGTTACAAATCAGAGAAAAGCAGGGGCTCTGGTTGGTCCGCTTGGCTACAAACCGCCACCCCCCTGGGAGTCGATCTGGTTGGGGGCAAAAACAACATGATACTGAGCAGGAAAATACCCGCTTTTTGCTGTATCTTTTTAGCGAACTGGTTGGAGAAAGGAAAAAGCGCACAAAATGAAATGGTGGAAAGGGATGGAAATAAATAAAAACTTAATGGTTGCCAAAAAAACAGAGGTAGGGAGCTTTTTTTTACATTACACCAAATAGTATATTAATAAGCATGAAATGGTTGGGTTTATGCAAATTTTTTTCCGTAATACCGCGAAAATAAAAAAGTTGTACTTTTTATAGAAAAAAAAATTCTATTTTTATGTGTAGTTTTCGTGTGCAGTAATTAAACGTGGTTTTTTGCTTGATGTAAAAATATAAATAGGAATTACGCCCCAACCGTTTTACTTTTTATACATTCTTTACTGCTTACAGGCAGTAATTAACAGTTTTCTTTATAATTCTGGGTTGCAATTGATTTGCAACCATTATTATAAAGAAATAACTCATTGATTTTGTGCATACCAGATCTTTATTTCACTATTTTTTGCCTGTTTTTGCTAACCAAGCGGTCGGGTTATTTTACAAAACGGTATATAAACTGATCAAAGAAAAAAACAGCGAAGCGGAATGAAATGGTGGAAAAAACAAAACCAACCGCTTTTTCCTGCTTGATACAGCAAAACAGCAATCATTTATGAAAAAAAAACAGGAAACAAGTGGTTCTCTACTTGCTTTCCATGTCAAGCAATAAAATACAACCTTTTTTTAAAGATCAAGAACAGATACACTGCCCTCTGTTTTTTTTATTTTATTTCAGGATGTAGCGCAGCCTGGTAGCGCACCTGTTTTGGGAACAGGAAGTCGTAGGTTCAAATCCTGCCATCCTGATATTACTCTAGTTGCTTTCGACCCCCAACCGGTTGGGGGTATGATTGGGAATGGTTGGACCTTTTTATTCCGCTTGGATAAATCACCGAAAATAAACCCAGTCTATGGATCCCACTTTTTGCCCCTTCTTATAGAATCTAGTGGTAAAAAAATGGCGGAATAGTTCAGCGGTTAGAACAATGGAATCATAATCCATATGTCGTGGGTTCAAATCCCCCTTTCGCCTATACGAGCCTGTTGTCGTTGAAAAAAACCGCTTCGCTCCAACCGTTTCACTAAAAAATATATCTTCAACCTGAACAAATCTCTGATTAATGAAATGGTGTGGAGGCTGCAACCAGTTGTTCCTGAACAAATCAGAGATTAACCAAACCAAACCAAACCAAACCAAACCAAACCAAATGAAATGGTTTGGTTTGGTTTGGTTTGGTTTGGTTTGGTTTGGTTTGGTTTGGTTTTTCTCAACGAGCTTCGCTGCCAACCATACCAACCATAGCCTGAGAGATTTGTTAGGAGTGAAATAGTTGGCTATGGTCTGGTCTACGGAGCATAACCGGAGCAGTATAATCTATCTATTATGTTTGGGGTGTCGCCAAGTGGTAAGGCATTGGAATTTGGATCCACCATTCAAAGGTTCGAATCCTTTCACCCCAGATTAATTAATTTCTTCTTGTCTAGATAGCTCAGTTGGTTAGAGCAAAGGACTGAAAAGTGCGCTATTTTGCCGTGATCAGGGAAAACCAATTCACTTTGTTTTCTGGTGTTCCAAATTAAAAAATTTTTGCCCCTTGCATAACAAATCAGAGATTTGTTAGCAGTGTGGAATAAATTTTTGATAGGGTGGAGCAAAGTATCGGAGCAAAGTGTGGTATTGTCAGTTAATATCTAAAAAACAACTTTACCTGTAAAGGGAAACCTGGAAGGAAACATAGCATAGTTGAATAAAACAAAGAATATTTGGTTTATAATTTTTATTCCTTTTTCTTTTTTTTTATTTCTTTAAGGATAAATTACTAGAATTGAACCTCATTAAATAATAGTGAAGATTTTTTTATAAAACTTATAATTTTCAGGAGTTTTATACTGACAAAAAAAACTTTATTTACAGTAGAAACCAAGCAGGTATCTACTGATCAACTTTTTATGAAATTATTTATTTTTGGGGACCCTAATAAGAAATTTATGCTTGATTACGGAAATATAGGATTACCTAAATGATAATAAAAATTATTCAAGGTAACGGAGTTCTCATAGTACTGTTATTGTACGCACCGCTTTGGCTAACGGAATAAAATGGAGCTCCAACCGCTTCACTCAAATCAGAGATTTGTTTAGGTTGGCTGCCTAATCTTGTACCCAAATAGTATAAGCACAGGAACACTGCTCAACAATTTTCAATAACAGAAAGGAGAATATTAGTATCACACAGCAAAAAAGAGAGCCGTATGCAATGAAAGTTGCACGTACGGTTCGGAAGAGTTTATAAACAAGCTCTTACTCCTTGTGTCGGAGGTTCAAATCCTCCTCTAGACAATATTTAAAAAAATTACTGGATAAAATCATTATTCAAATTTATAATCAATTAACCAGCATTTCACTCCCTTTCCACCATTTCAAACCAACCTCCAAAAAAAACTGAAATGGTTGGCAGCGAAGCTCGTTGAAAAAAACCAAACCAAACCAAACCAAACCAAACCAAACCAAACCAAACCAAACCATTTCATTTGGTTTGGTTTGGTTTGGTTTGGTTTGGTTTGGTTTGGTTTGGTTAATCTCTGATTTGTTCAGGAACAACTGGTTGGGCTCACAATGATTAGGAACGAGTTTTTTTCTTTGATCATCCAGAGAAAAGGAAGAATAGATTCTATTTGGCACAAGTGGAAATTCATTTCAACTCGAGATTTACGCCCTATCATAAATAGTAGACTACCATGCCTGTTAGGTAGCCAACTGCTTGGATTTGGTTAGGCACACACAGACTAATTATCAATCTCGAGTTGAAATGAATTTCCACTTGTTTAACAGCTTTGTATGGGATAAATTGGTGCCAGTGAAAGCACGGAAGTGGGTGCCACTGCACCCTTTTGTTCCCTATATAAATAAAAAAGCAGGGTAAATCACTTTCTTTGTTAGTTTCAAAAAGGAGGGATGGCTGAGTGGTTTAAGGCATTGGTTTGCTAAATCAACGTACAAATTTTATTGTACCATGGGTTCGAATCCCTTTCCCTCCATTATCGTTAAAGGTGATAGGTACAGCGAAGCGGTGGGAGGAGAATATGATTTTTATAAATTATCATGTTACTTGCCACTATAAAATTATCATTTCCCTTGTGCCTTTCCACGGGGTAAATGGGTCACGTTTTTAAATATAAAGTATTCTTGCAACCCTGAGAGCGCACCAAATAGCGGAGTGGCGGCCCAAAAATAAGAATAGCAGATAATAAATGGGATACTTAGTTTTGTTTTGATCCTGAAACGCACGTATTACCCGATCCGCTTGGGTAGAAAAAAGGAGGGTCGGAGTAATATAATACTGAAGAGCAGGAAAAAAACAACCCCACTATAATCGGTTGGCTCCAGTTAAAATGAATAGGGAACAAGGTCCAGACCAAACCAAACCAAACCAAACCAAACCAAACCAAACCAAACCAAATGAAATGGTTTGGTTTGGTTTGGTTTGGTTTGGTTTGGTTTGGTTTGGTTACAAATCAGAGAAAAGCAGGGGCTCTGATTGCAGCCAAGCGGTTGGCGGAAATGATAAAAAAAAGCAGCCTGCTTAGCTCAATAGGTAGAGTATCGGTTTTGTAAACCGACGGTTATCGGTTCGATTCCGGTAGTAGGCTCCTCCCTTTAACTGTATTTATAATTTCCCGACCATTTCAAGCCTGTACAAATCTCTGCCCAACCGTAATGAAATGGTTGGCAAAAGAAAAAGAAATGGTGAGAGTAATCAAATGGTTGGCTCCAGTTAAAATGAATAGGGAACAAGGTCCAGACCAAACCAAACCAAACCAAACCAAACCAAACCAAACCATTTCATTTGGTTTGGTTTGGTTTGGTTTGGTTTGGTTTGGTTTGGTTACAAATCAGAGAAAAACAGGGGCTCTGGTTGCAGTCAAGGGGTTGGGAGTATTTTATATTTATAAATAATTATGTTATTTTTATAGAATCACACAAAAAAAAAGTAAAGAAAGCGCTCTTCCCTGCGACCGCCGACCGGTTCGCTATTTTTTCGTAACACTTAACAATGTTAAAAAGTAGCCAACCGCTTGGCTAACGGAATGAGCTGGTTGGGCCGCTCTTTCCTGCGACCGATTCGCTATTTTGATGCTCCAACCGCTTCACTAAAAAAGAAACATAATAAAAATGTTGCAAGCAGTGCGTGAACAAATCTCTGATTTGTTAGCGCCTTGCTCATTTATATAATAGATGGCATTGGGTGAATGCCTTGGCAGAGCAAGAAAAGGACGTTTAACGCAACGAAACGCTACGAGTAGGCGCGTAATCCCTGAGATCCGTAGATATCCTTTTGGAAAACCTTTATAAAGATATGGTTTATATCTTTAAACAAACTTAGCGAACTGAAACATCTAAGTAGCTAAAGGAAAAAAAATCAACCGAGACTCCGTAAGTAGTGGTGAGCGAAAGCGGATTAGGCCGTTTAGAATAATAAAGTGGTAAAAAGTATTTTTATTAAAACAATAAAGATTGGAAAATTGTGCCAAAGTGGGTGATAGCCCCGTAGATAAAAATAAAACCCTTCTAAACAAAAGAGTAAAGCGAGTGCCATACCTTGTTTGAACAAAGGGGGACCACCCCCTAAGCCTAAGTACTCTGCTCTGACCGATAGTGAACAAGTACCGTGAGGGAAAGGTGAAAAGAACCCTAAATAGGGAGTGAAAAAGATCCTAAAACCCAATGCCTATAAACAGTCGAAGCTCACAAAAAAAAGTGTGAGTAACGGCGTACCTTTTGTATAATGGGTCAGCAAGTAAGTTAATAGAGCATGCTTAAACCGTTAGGTGTAGGCATAGTAAACGCGAGTCTAAATAGGGCAAAAACAAATAATTGTTCTATTAACTTGACCCGAAACTGGGTGATCTAGCCATGAGCAGGTTGAAAAAGGGGTAACACTCTTTGGAGGACCGAACCCACGTCTGTGGCAATAGACGGGGATGACTTGTGGTTAGCGGTGAAATGCCAATCGAACCCAGAGATAGCTGGTTTTCTGCGAAATCTATGTAGGTAGAGCGTGTTTAATAAAAAAAAGGGGGTAGAGCACTCCATGGGTGAGGGTGGTCCAAAGCTTTACCGATCTCAAGGAAACTCCGAATACCTTTTAGGGAGTATTCCCTGCTTTATTTTTATTTTTGATCACTTGATTTAAAAAAAAAAAGAGCAGTGAATAATCGTAAAAAAACACAGACAGACTTTGGGCGCTAAGGTCCAAAGTCAAAAGGGAAAAAACCCAGATCGAACGCTAAGGTCCCTAAGCAATTACTTAGTGGGAAAGGATGTTATACAGGCAAAGACAACCAGGAGGTGGGCTTGGAAGCAGCCATCCTTTTAAGAAAGCGTAATAGCTCACTGGTCTAGCCCAATATCACCAAAAATGTAACGGGGCTTAAGTAATTCACCGAAGCGACGACTTATTCCTTTTCTAGAGCGAAATCAAACAACCGTTTGTTTTTTTTTCCTCAGAAAAAATAAAAAAATAAGGGTAGCAGAACGTTCTGTAAGTTGTTAAAGATGAATCGCAAGGATCATTGGAAATATCAGAAGTGATAATGCTGACATGAGTAACGTGAAATCCTGTTAAATTCAGGATCGCCGAAAGTTTAAGGGTTTCCACAAAACGTAGTTTGGTGTGGAGTTAAACGGCCCCTAAGATAAAAAGAGAAATCTTTTATTAATGGGAAATTTTCTATTCATAACCAAGTGAGTGAACAAGGAAAAAGCGATTGGTTTAATCGAGCCAATCGCTTTGGCTGGAAAACAACTACTTGGATAAGGAGAAGTTTGAAGGGAAAGTCACGAAGATATAATTTTTTATTTGTAAAAATGGATATACATGATAATAAATTTATTTTCCAGGAAATAACTGCCCTAAAATAATCACCGTACCCAAAACCCACACAGGTAAACTGGTTGAGAAAACCAAGGCGAATGAGAAAACAATGTTGAAGGAACTCGGCAAATTACCTCCGTAACTTCGGGAAAAGGAGGGCCTTTTTTTAAACAATAAAAAGGTGACACAAAATAGGGGGTGGCGACTGTTTATTAAAAACACAGCACTCTGCTAAGTGGCAACACCAAGTATAGGGTGTGACGCCTGCCCGGTGCTGGAAACTTAAGGGGAAGGGTGAAACTCCTTATCGCTTTGCTAACGCAAAGCGTTAGGGAGAGGAGCTCAAAACTTAAGGCCCAGTAAACGGCGGCCGTAATCCTGACGGTCCTAAGGTAGCGAAATTCCTTGGCACCTAATTAGTGTCCTGCATGAATGGCGTCACGACTGCCCCACTGTCTCCAACATTGACTCAGTGAAATTGAATTCTCCGTGAAGATGCGGAGTTCCCGAAAAAAGACGGTAAGACCCTATGCACCTTTACTATACCTTATCATTGGAAAAAAAAATGGGATGTGTAGGATAGGTGGGAGCTTTTGCAACCTTGAAATACCACCCTTTCCTTTTTTTTTTCCTAATCTGGTTTTTTTTAAAAAAACAGAGACATTGTTAAGTGGGTAGTTTCTCTGGGGCGGAGGCTTCCTAAAGAGTAACGGAAGCGCGCGAAGGTAAGTTCAAGCTGGTCGGAAATCAGCTGTAGAGCGTAATGGTATAAGCTTGCCTGACTGTGAGACCTACAAGTCGAACAGGGACGAAAGTCGGCCATAATGACCCGGGAGCACTGTGTGGAAAGGCTCTCGCTTAACGGATCAAAGGTACGCTAGGGATTAAATAAGCAAGAAAGGTTTCATTTGAAACCTACCTGTTAGTCCCATTTCTTCGCGAGAAGAAAAAAAAAAAAACCGGGTGAATTGCAAGAATATCTAAAGAGAAAAATTACAACCCCCTTTTTTTTCTTTTTTTTGTATAAAAAAAAAGAAAGCGGGGGAAAAATTTGTTTGATAAACAGAAAAAAACAGAGAACAAATCACTGATTTGTTCCTGTTAGGAAGAGTAGTTTTTCGTCCAGACAATTTGCAGCGAAGTCTCTTGAAAGGTATAAAACAGATTTTTTCTGTATATAAAATTGGTAAAGAGGAACGTTCAACGACTAGGAAATGAGGATAACCTACCAATAAATTTCCCACGAGCGCCCGGCAACTTTATTATTTAGCCCACCCTAAAAAAAAAGAGGGGGCTAAAAATGTTCCACCACTTCGTTAAAAAACTATGCTTAACAAAATGAATGATACCCCCTTTAAACCCCTAAGTGGTAAGAAATCAAAAATTTGTTCCACCAAAACAAAAAGCAGTTCCTTCTCTCCCCTTTCACAAGAGGTGTTTGAAGTAGCAATAGGTACAGTTTTAGGTGATGCTAGTGTACAAACTCAAAACAATGGTAAAACTTATCGTTTAAAGTTTTCACAAAGTAGCAAACATAAAGATTATTTGTTTGATTTACATGAAATTTTTCGTGATTGGGTATTATCACCCCCACATTTTAATGAAAAACGTAATATGTGGAGTTTTCAAACCAAGGCAGATCAAGAATTTAAAAAAATAGCAACCCTCTTTTTTGATCTTGATCCTAATGGGAGTAAGAAAAAACAAATAATGCCTTGTATTGAAAAATATATCACACCTCGTGTACTAGCCTATTGGTTTATGGATGATGGTGGAAAAGCATGTTATAACAAAGATTTTCCGAGAAAAGGTTTAGTTTTTAATACTCAGGGGTTTTCTGAGGATCATGTAATTTTTTTAGTGAACATTTTAAAAAATAAATATCAGTTAAATTGTTGGCATAAACCTAATAAAAAAGGTTTTATTATAGTGATTTCAGGAAATCATTATAATAAATGGAGGGGTTTAGTAGACCCTTATCTCCATCCATCAATGGTTTATAAATTGCCCCTGATATAATAAAGTTGATGACATAGTCTGAACTTTATGGAAACATAAAGAAATAAAGGATAAAGAGCCTTTATGATAACAAAATTGAACAGGCTAATGACCCCCAAGAGCTCTTATCGACGGGGTCGTTTGGCACCTCGATGTCGACTCATCACATCCTGGAGTTGAAGAAGATTCCAAGGGTTCGGCTGTTCGCCGATTAAAGTGGTACGTGAGTTGGGTTTAGTACGTTGAGAAACAGTACGGATCCTATCTTTTTTGGGTGTAATAAAAAACTGAGAGAATCATTCTTTTGTACGAGAGGACCGAGAATGGTGAACCTCTGGTTTACCAGTTGTCGCGCCAGCGGCACAGCTGGGTAGCTACGTTCAAATCAAATAACCGCTGAATGCCTATCAAGCGGGAAATTGTTTCTCAAAACAAGTTTCAAAAATCGTGGAAGACTACCACGCAATAGGCGAGAAGTGTAAATCTAGTAATGGAACAGCTTACTCGTACTAATTAACAAAGCGGTATCCAATAAATAGCAAAACCGTAGGGCCTTCAAATCAGAGATTTGACCGAAGCGGTGGTTTAAAAAAAAACACTCCCGCTTTTCTTTTTTTTTGTTGAGGTAGTGAAACTTAACAAATCAGAGATTAATGAAATGGTGTGGAGGACCGCGAAAAAAAAAGCAGGAATAATAAATAGCAAAGCGGCCAGAGGTTTTACTTTTTAGCTAACCGTTTTACTGCGGTTGAACAAGTTTAGTGAAACGGTCCAACCGCTTCGCTTTCCCTATAGGGAGTACAGTGAAACGGTGGGATCACTTAATTAAAAAAGCAAAACTAGCTATACGCATGTAATTTATAAAAAAATAAAACAAATTTATGTTAGACGGAGCAAAATTAATAGGAGCAGGTTGTGCAACTATAGCACTAGCAGGTGCCGGTGCGGGTATTGGTATTGTATTTGGTTCACTTATAAACTCAGTAGCTAGAAATCCATCACTTACAAAACAATTATTTGGATATGCCATATTAGGATTCGCGTTAACAGAAGCTATTGCGTTATTCGCACTTATGATGGCATTTTTAATATTATTTGTATTTTAAAAAAGTAGATAGATAGTTTACCTAAACAAATCTCTAATTAATGAAATGGTGTGGAGGAGCAATAAAATATTTTTTTATTTGATTCTTCCTTGAGACCAGAAAAAAAAATTATTCCAGACCATAGCCAACCATTTATTACGGTGGTAGGTAACCGGTTGAGGTGAAACTACTCCAGATCATAATAAAACGGTTGCAGCCCTAACAAATCTCTGATTTGTCAGAAAAAAACCGCTTCCCTCCTTTCTCTGATTTGTTTAGGTTGGGGGTCTGGAATGGTCGATATAAATCGGTTTCTTGTTTTTCTAGTCTCAAGGAAGAATCCCTTTTTTATGTTTTACCCTGAACAAATCTCTGATTTGTTAGCGACAAAAAGGGCAAGGTAAAATAGGAATTATTAATTCGAAAAATAGGTTTGTAAAAACAGAGAAAAACACACAAGTAGAAACAAGAAAAACGTTGGATTCCCTATAGGGGGCTCTCCAACCGCTTTTTCCTGCTCTCCTTATCGTTGCTTGTTTAATTGGTAGCGAAGTGGTGGAAACAGTTATTCGTTACCAATCCACTGTGTTGTCAACCATTTTATTCTTCACTACTTTCCCTGCTTTTCTCTGATTTGTAACCAAACCAAACCATTTCATTTGGTTTGGTTACAAATCAGAGAAAAGCAGGGGCTCCAACCTAAACAAATCAGAGAAAGGAGGGAAGCGGTTTTTTTCTGACAAATCAGAGATTTGTTAGGGCTGAGAAAAAAGCCACTTCGCTATTTTTCATATTATCTTGATTTTTATAAACTAGTGTAACCTACCCGAACCCTTTTCGAACTCGATAAGTAAAGCCACTAGTTGCCATATGTACTGCGTTGAGTGGGAGACATGGTAAAAGTCAAGATAATATTTAAGCCATTCATTTTAACTGGAGTGAAATGGTTGGCAAAAAACAAATGGTTGCAGCGTTAACAAATCTCTGATTTGTTCAGGTTGGCTGCCAGTATTTCATTAAAATATAATATTATCATGAAAACATATAAAAAAAAGTTTCCTGCGCAACCCTTTTTTTCCCCTCTTAAAAAAAAATCAGAAATTGGAACTATTTATTTGCAATCTACTCGAAATAATACCATTTTAACTTTAGTCGATCACCAGGGAAATGGAAAAGGGTGGGCTTCTTCAGGAAGTATAGGATTTCAACACTCTCGTAAATCTACAACCTACGCTGCCCAAGCTGCAGCTGAAAATATAGCAAAACAAGCAATAAAACTAGGAATAGATACTGTTAATATAATTATGAAGGGATTAGGTTATGGAAAACAAAGTTCTGTACGTGCCCTTTATAAGTCAGGATTAAAAGTAATTTATTTAGTAGAAAAAACACCGATTCCTTATAATGGTTGTCGACCACCAAAAAAACGTCGTAAATAGAATAGCAAAGCGGTTGCACCCATTTATTATCTCACCTATCACAGCTTGTTTTTTCTACTAAATGGTGTTTTTTTTTGTAACGGGTTGTAGAAAAAAAACCGCTTCGCTGATAACTAGCCCTGTTTTGTAAGCCAACCATTTCACTGGAGGAGGGGTAAACCAACCATAATCAAACAGAGCCAACCATTTCATTATGGTTGGCTATGGTACGGGGAGAAAGCGGTTACCACCGCTTCGCCCCCTCCTGGACGTTTTCATTGATCTATGCCCAACCTCCACACCATTTCATTAATCTCTGATTTGTTAAGGCTTGAAATGTTGTTTTCTAACAACAACCCCCAATTTATGTTTTTTTTTCATTCCCCCCCCTGAACAAATCAGAGATTAATGAAATGGTGTGGAGGTTGGGGGTATGGTTGCTCAGAAAAAAATAATCCCTAATAGAATTAAAAAACTGATGTCAAATTCAATACAACGAGATAAAAAAATTCGAGAAATAGTAGCTCGATACGAACTGAAACGTTTAGAATGTAAATCGATAATAAAAAATTTATCTATTTCCCCTATTATTAGACAAAAATTAAGTGTAAAACTAAATAAATTACCTCGAAACAGTTCCCGTACAAGAATCAGAAATAGGTGTATTCTAACAGGTCGTGGAAGAGGTGTATATAGATTTTGTAAACTTTCCCGTATACATTTACGAGAACTAGGTGGAAAAGGAGTTTTAACAGGCATAAAAAAATCAAGCTGGTAAAAAATAATATATTAACCTTTCCTTTTTTTTTTGTAGACCGCTTCTTCAAATCGGAGATTTGAAGGAAAAAAAAAGGAAAAACAAATAATTATAAAATAAGTTGTATGAAAAACGAAATTTATAAAAAACCACCCCAAAAAAAAAGGTCTCCAGAAAGATCAGAAAAAAACCCTCGCAAAATAGGAAAAACCCCACACAATAAATCCTGTGGAAATAGGGAACCTTTTTATAATGAATTTTTAAAAGGGGGCTCTCATTTAGGGCATAAGCCTTTTAAAATATCCACACAACGTGGGTTTGATCCCCTTATGACCCCTTATTTACTTGGTGAAATATACCAAGTTTCTATTATAAATTCTTATAAAACTAGAGCCCTTTTATTAAAAGCTTTCTATATTATATTTTCAATTATAAAATCAAAGGGTCATATTTTAATAGTAAATACCAATCCAGAATTTTATCCTTTTTTTTATAATAGATCGAGTACACCTTTCTTATCTTATATTGGGTTTAAATGGATAAATGGAATTCTAACTAATTCTCAACAAATTTCCAAATCAATTTTAAATTTTCAACGTTTTTCCCTTTATTTTGACCGTTTTTTAATAAAAAATAATATCAGTTTTCCACGTTATAAAAAACTAAAAGAATGGGTACCAGGACTCCTCCCTAACGGAGAAACAAAAAAGTTGATACCGGAACAAACAATAAAAAAACCGGATTTAATTTTTTTAATAAACCCAAATCAGAATAATAATGTATTAACAGAAGCACGTGCAGGGAATATTCCGGTAATTGCGTTAACAGATTCAAATACCGATCTATCCCATATCACATATCCTATACCTGTAAATAATAATTCATTATATTTTACTTTTCATTGCTTATTTTGGATTTCTCGGATAGGTGAGTACCCTTTATTTGAAATCAATCAGAATAGAGAACAAAAAAAAATCGAATATAAAAAAAGAGTGGCAAAAAAAACCAACAGGTATATATAAATTGCTGGTCCAACCATTCCTAACCAGAGCCAACCAGAGCCAACCAGAGCCGCTTGAAATCTCTGATTTCAAGCGGCTCTGGTTGGCTCTGGTTGGCTCTGGTTGGCTCTGGTTGGCTCTGGTTGACTGTGATCTGGAGTAAAAAGTGAAACACTCCCACCGCTTCGCTGCAACTGAATGAAATGGTAGGGACTAGAGCAAACAAGTAAAACAGTGCACAGTATCGGTTTCCTCAACCGTAGCGAAGCGGTTGCCCCCTTTTCAATCTCCCTGCTTACCCCAGGTTACCTCGTGATACTCAAAAAACAGCGATTTTTTTCGGACCATTTCTGATTTAAACTAAATAGTGTGGAGTATTAAGCCGACCACTTGGTTAAAATAAGTACAATTTGTAAAAACCCCCGACCGGCTCGCTATTTTTTTATTATACTAATTTATAAATGTGCGGAAATAGCTCAGTGGTAGAGTATTGCCTTGCCAAGGCAAGGGTCGAGGGTTCAAATCCCTTTTTCCGCTAATGTTAAACAAACAAATCATGGGCTGATTTGTGACAACCATAGTCAAGCAGTTGGCTAAAAAAAACTGCTTGGCTGAATAAAAAAGTAGAGATTAGCCGGCACAACACTTTTTCTCACCGCTTCGCTATTTTTTTTGTGGAAACCATTCTATTTTGTGCCCTATAGGTTTTTTTTTCTATAATTATAAAAATTTATTGTTATATATATAGAATTTTTATCTGGCTAATGGCATATTTTTATAAATAGCGAAGCGGTACTGCAAAAAAAAAAACAACCGATTCCCTATTTTTAGTAACATATTGATGATGAAAATGTAAAGCTGTGTTTTTTCCTGCTCCCCCTGCCACCTGAACAAATCTCTGATTTTCAGGGGCTCTGGTCCAGACCATTTCATTATTTATAAACCACTGCTTGCCATATTTCACTAAAAAAATAGTCAGCGAAGTAGCCAAACCGCTTCGCTGTGTTTCACTGTTTAAATAAAAGAAAAATTATATGAGTTTGATCCTGGCTCAGAATGAACGCTAGCGATAGGTCTAACACATGCAAGTTTAACGCATACTGTAAAGTATGAGTAGCGAACGGGTGAGTAACGCGTGAGAATCTACCTCTTCCCCCCAACCATGGAGAAAAAAATCAAAGTGGTTAGGAGGGTTTTCCAATACTCTGCAACCAGTTTTTCTGGTTGATAGGTATTGGAGAAAAATAGCTCGGACTAAAAAAACTTGATTTTTGAATACCGAATAAAATAAAGGTCTTATAATTTGACCGCTGAGAGATGAGCTTGCGTAGGATTAGGTAGTTGGTGAGGTAAGAGCTACACCAAGCCAAAGATCCTTAGCTGATCTGAGAGGATGATCAGTCACACTGGGACTGAGACACGGCCCAGACGCTTTCGAGCGGCAGCAGTGAAGAATCTTGGACAATGGGCGAAAGCCTGATCCAGCCATATCGCGTGAGTGAAGAAGGCCCAATTGGTTGTAAAACTCTAATTTCAATTTAAGATTATGACCTCGATTGAAAAAAAGTCCCGGCTAACTTCGTGCCAGCAGCCGCGGTAATACGGGGGGGGCAAGCGTTATTCAAAATTACTGGGCGTAAAGAGCACGTAGGCGGTTTTTTTAGTGTATTTTTGCGAATCCCTACTTTTTACAGGTATTCTTTTATACCTATCAAGAATGGGATTACAAAGAAGGCATATTATATAAAAATATGCGCGATAAATTCCTAAGCTCAACTTAGGTAAATTGCTACTAACTGTTAAACTAGAGTAAGTGAGAGGAAAATGGAATTCCTGGAGGAGAGGTAAAATTTGTAGATTTCAGGAGGAACGCCAAAAGCGAAGGCAATTTTCTGGCACTTAACTGACGCTGAGGTGCGAAAGCGTGGGGAGCGAGAGGGATTAGATACCCCTTTAGTCCACGCCGTCAACGATGAAAATTCACTATCAGACAATCTTCTCCTCTTTAAAATGAATGAGGTTTTTTGGTGGTTATAGCTAACGCGTTAAATTTTCCGCCTGAGGAGTACGGCCGCAAGGCTAAAACTCAAAGGAATAGACGGGGGCTCACACAAGTGGTGGAACATGTGGTTTAATTCGAAACAACGCGCAAAACCTTACCAGTCCTTGACATAAATTAGATTTTTTCTTTTATCGGAAAAAAATTCAATTTACAGGGGTTGCATGGCTGTCGTCAGCTCGTGTCGTGAGATGTTTGGTTAAGTCCTTTCAACGAGCGCAACCCTCATGAGATGTTGGTCTATAAAATAGAATTCCAAATAATATTTTATACCACTCTTCTCAAACTGCCAGTGATATACTGGAGGAAGGTGAGGATAACGTCAAGTCCTCATGACCCTTATGGGCTGGGCTACACACGTGTTACAATGGCAATTACAAAAGTCAGCAATGATGCAAGTCGGAGCAAATACAAAAAAATTGTCTTAGTTCGGATTGTTCTCTGCAACTCGAGAACATGAAGTTGGAATCACTAGTAATCGTGGATCAGCACGCCACGGTGAATTCGTACCTGAGCCTTGTACTCACCGCCCGTCACGCTCCGGAAATCGAGTGAATCGGAAGTCTCACTTTTATAAAAAAACAACCTGCCAACCATTTTTTTTATAAAATTACCATTGTTATAACAGGTAGCTTTTTTAAAGGGTTTCGATGATTTGTTTGGTAACTGGAGCGAAGTCGTAACAAGGTAACCGTAGGGGAACCTGCGGTTGGATAGACTCTTTTAAAGCGAGATAGAGAAGTTGGTTGTCTCGCCAGGCTCATAATCTGGAGATCGTAGGTTCAAGTCCTACTCTCGCTCTAAAAAATAGAAGAGCGGTTGGCTCGTTGAAAAAAACCGCTTCACTAATAATGAAATGGTCTGGCCGTAGGGTTTTTTTTCCGGAGGGAACCGGTACCCCGAAAAAAAAAGCGGTAGAACTATTTTCTCCACACCAGAGCCAACCAAACCAAACCATTTCATTTGGTTTGGTTTGGTTTGGTTTGGTTTGGTTTGGTTTGGTTTGGTTACGGTTGGGCAGAGAAAAAAGGCAACCGTGAAAAAAAAAGCTGCGGTAGGGGCTGCAACCGTAATGAAATGGTTGGCTATAGCGAACCTCTTGCTTTCTTTAAAAAAAGGAGGACCTCTATCAGCCAAAAAATTCATACCATTTTTAAATACCCTTAATTAAAAATAATTTTTTTTGCGCAGTTTCTAATCAATGAAATAGTCAGCCTCCTCCTCGTGAAAAAAAAACACCGCTTCGCTGAGAAAGCAGCCACTTCGCTTTTGTTGTTCTCTGTCCCTATAACAGATAATCCAGTGGTTGCCAACTGGTGCAAACCACTTCCTCCATCTGTTTTCCTGCCCCTGCACGGAACGGGATATAACCCAGTAGGTTGTGAATGCACCGAATCGATTTATCGAAGTGCGGTTTTCCCTAAAGCGGTTGGTACAAAAAACTATTTCCCCTTTGCCCCTCCTCCAACCTATCGGAAGCGGTTGGCCCCACACCATTTCATTCCGGTTCGTATAGCCGACCGGCTGGAAGAAAGAAAAAAACGGCTCCACTTATTTTTTTTTTGAACAGGTTCCCGTTTTTTTAACCAAGTGGTCGGGGATAGGATTGCAAACCATCGCAAAAAAACTGTTCGCAGAAAAAATGAAACGGTTGGGAATAGGGAAGGGGTCGGAGAGCAAGAAAATTACACTCTTAATACTGCGGATATAGATTAATGGTAAATTATCTGCCTTCCAAGCAAATGATATGGGTTCGATTCCCATTATCCGCTATAAAAAATAGCGAAGCGGCCAAACCACTTGGAGCCAACCATTTCATTACGGTTAGGAATAATTTTTCGTAGGCAAGAGATCTTTTTTTTTTACAAAAAAAAAACCAGTACTCTATATACTACACAGAGGTCCAACCATTCCCGACCATTTCTGAAATGGTCGGGAATGGTTGGCAATGATTGGACCAGTTTACTAACAAGAGAATGAAAAAAAACAGGGAGGAAAACAGCACATAAAAATTTTTTTAATCCTCAATAGCTCAGTGGTAGAGCGGATGGCTGTTAACCATTAAGTCGTTGGTTCAATCCCAACTTGGGGAGAATTAAATGATATTTGTATGAATCTAGACCATTTCATTAATATTTTTCTCCACCCCCTTTATCAAGGGAATGAAGATGTTTTGTTTTTTTTTTTTAGCGGTACCGCAAAAAAAAAACAAAACAATTTCTGGCCTAATTAAGCACAACAGCAACTACACAGCTCCCTAAATATTGGAAAAAAAAGAGGTTATTTGGGAGAAATAAATCATAAAATCAATAAAATATGAAATTAAAAAGTAATAAAGTCTATAAAAAAAAAATAATTTTGCCCCTTAATGTGCAAATAATCCATGAAAAAAATAAACTTTTGTTTATAGGTCCTTTGGGAAAAAACGGAATAGATCTCAAAAAATTGGATCCTAAAGGTATTGGTGGTATTAAAATTACAGAACACAAAAAGCAGGTGGAAAGAAGCCTTCCGATAACTTCGAGTTTGGCTGTCAACCAAATAAACACATCTGTAAACACAAAAATAAATACTATTTATATTTATAGCCCTGATAAAGCTTTTTTTGGTAGTTTTACTAGTTTAATAAACAATAAAATTGATGGTGTCACTCATGGATTTTTGAGTTTTTTACAAATTGTAGGAGTGGGTTATCGAGCTAATTTAGATAATCAAAATTTAAAGCTCCGTTTAGGTTTTAGTCATGAAGTTTTTTATAAAGTTGGAAAAGGGGTTCGTATTTTTTTGTTAGAGCCTACAAAAATTTGCTTATATGGAATAGACAAAAATCAAGTGGCTCAAACGGCTGCAAAAATTCAAGCTATCAAGCCTCCTTCTGTATATAAAGGTAAAGGGATTCGTTTGTTAAACCAAATAATTACCTTAAAACAGGGAAAACGTAAATAAAAATCTCATCTGGAGTAAAATAAACCATATTCCTTTCTCCAGCCACTTCGCTTGAAACGGCTAGACCATTTCATTCTGCTCCTTTCCCCTACGGTTTAGCCAAGTGGCTCGTGAAAAAAAACATCGCTTCGCTGAGAAAGCAGCCACTTGGTTGCTTTTTGATAATTGGTCAAACAAATAAAACAGTAGGGTGGGAGACCTCCCAATAGCCCTGTAAAAAAAAATATATGATTTTTATTTTAAATACAAATTTAAAAAATGAAAAAAAAGTTTCCAGAGCACTTTGTGAATTTTTTGGTTTAGGAAAACAAGTGTCACACCAAATATGTGATCAATTAGGTATTAGTGACAAAATAAAGGTAAATCAATTGACAAATTCACAAATTGATCAACTAACTCAACTTATTAGTCAAAATTATCTGGTAGGTGCTGATCTCAGAAGAACAATTAAACAAAATATTAAACGTCTTGTAAGTATAAGTAGTTATCGTGGTTTTCGTCATACAGCAGGACTACCCGTTCGAGGACAACGAACCCACACCAATGCTAAAACCATTCGCACACGTAAAAAATAGCCAACCAATTGGGCCTAAACAAATCTCTGATTAACCAAACCAAACCAAACCAAACCAAACCAAACCAAACCAAACCAAACCAAACCAAATGAAATGGTTTGGTTTGGTTTGGTTTGGTTTGGTTTGGTTTGGTTTGGTTTGGTTTGGTTTGGTTTGGTTTTTTTCAACGAGCTTCGCTAAAAAAAGAAAGCAGTGCAAGATAACAAACAAACCATGTTACAGTGAAATAAATAAGAAGTGGTGGGAACAGTGTACTCGACCCAAACCCCTTGGCTGCAACCAGAACCAACCGTTTCACAGAAAACAAATCTTTGAAAAAAAGCGGTTGGGGGTATGGTTGTTTTTTTTTTTTAGGGAAGTGGACTAGGAATTGATCTCCCTCAACCGCTTCGCTAAGTAACAGCGGTAAAAAAATAGACAGCCTGCTTTTTTTTTAATACAGAAAAAGCTATTTTTCTAGTCTCGATCATTTCCTTACAAAATTTTAAAATAGATATCAGGAGCATATTAAAAAAAAAATAATTTTATGTTGAGCCCAAAACAAACAAAATTTAGAAAATATCAAAAAGGTAAAATAGGAGGTATAAAACCAAACTCTACAGATCTAAAATTTGGTAAATACGGTATTAAAGCTTTACAAGCTGGAAGAATTTCTGCTAGAACTATAGAAGCTGTTCGTCGAGTAATGACTCGTAAATTTAAACGAAGTGGCCAAATTTGGGTAAGAATATTTCCAGATATTCCCGTAACTACCAAACCAGCAGAAGTACGAATGGGGAAAGGAAAAGGGGTACCTTCTTATTGGATTTGTCGGGTGCAACCAGGCCAAATTCTTTATGAGATAGATGGTGTAGATTTTAATACTATTGTACAAGCCTCTGTTTTAGCTTATCACAAACTTCCCATTAAAATTAATTTAATTTCTATTAATAATAAACCTTTATTGTAAACCAGTTTTTATAGTGATACTGTTCCCTATCTTATTGTTGTCCCTGGTGATGTTTTATCGTTGCTGTTTTTTTTTTGTGACCGTGGAATTGTCAAAAAAAAGCAACCCCTGTACAAATCTCTGCCCAACCGTAATGAAATGGTTGGCAAAAGAAAAAGAAATGGTGAGAGCAGTGAAACGGTTGGCTCAAATCAGAGATTAATGAAATGGTGTGGAGGCTACACTCCTGAACAAATCAGAGATTAATGAAATGGTTTTTTTCAACGAGCTTCGCTCGAGCCAATACTGTGTGTTGTTTTACTTGTTTGCTCCGTTCCTGAACAAATCTCTGATTTGTTACCGACGGCTTTGTTATTCATAAAACCGGTTTTAATAAATAGCCAAGCGGTTGGCAGTTGTTTGGACCAGTCTGTTCCTTACCAATAATTTTCTATAACCCCCCTGTAAATAATATAAAAAGGGAACTGGACAAGGCGCAGGATAAATAACTCCAAAGATTATAGTTATAGTGTGAATGTGTGAAAAAATTTATAAATCAAGCGGCATGAAATGGTCCTAAACAAATCAGAGATTAATGAAATGGTGTGGAGGTTCGCTGTAATTATTTTGCTGTTTTCAATACTTGTAATTACAGAGTGCCAAATATTAGAAGGGGGTGATTAGAAACACCCGAAAAAGCATATACTTGTTTTTTTTTTTGGAGCAGAGAAAAAAATTGCACAATATTTTTTGAGCAAAACAACTAGCCAACCGCTTCGCTATGGCCCGATCACTTCGCCGGGGCAGCTGAAAATAACTTTCTACATATAACCTCCCTCTATGATGTTCCCACCTGAACAAATCCCAGACCATTTCATTTTTGTTAACGCTCGTTGAAAAAAACCGCTTCCCTTTTTTTTATATTCTATTACTCTTATATATAAACTTTTTTTAACTTGTGGTGCCTACCTTTGATCCTCCCTCTGAATTTGGGGCAGTTGCCCATGCGGAAAGCTGCAAAATCCTCGACTTGCCCCGTTATGGTTTTAATCTGTTTTATTCCAAAAAAAACAGCGGTACGTGCATTTTGCCCCGACCATTTCGCTATTTACTATTCATTAGCCAAGTGGCTCGTAAAAAAAAACACCGCGAAAAAAAAATCTTGCTTTCCCATAGAGAAAGGAGGAGGACGGCTCGTTTTTTCGTCCTTATTAAGGGGCAACCGGTTGAGAAAAGTGGACCAACCATTTCATTCCGCTTCGCTAACAACGCGGTTTGCACGCTTGCTGTTCTGCTCGCTTTTTTTTAACAGCCTGTGATAGGGGAATTTCCAACAATTTTTAACTCCCTATCTACTCTATACTTTTACATGAGTTACCCATTTAAGGTAAGCGGGCAAAAAAAAACAACAAATCTCGTTGTTTTTTTTTGTTAAGTTTCACTAGCCCCCTAAACCCCCCTGTGTAAAATTGGTTTGGCCGCTTCACTAAAAAAACAGTAGCGAAGCGGTCGGAGTAAAAGATATATAGGGAACCTAGTATAGAAACATTAATTTTGTATGACTATATTTAATTATTTTACAGAAATTCGTTTTCGTATTTTTTATTCCCTTTTTTCATTTATTTTTCTTTATTTTACTTGTTACTACTTTTCTGTAGAACTAATTTATCTATTTGTGAAACCCTTTTTAAATTATGAAAACAAGTTTATATTTATTAATTTAACAGAAGCTTTTTATACCACTTTAAAGCTGTGTTGGGTAGTCAGTATCACAACAATAATTCCTTTATTTTTTTATCAAATTTGGTGTTTTATAATTCCTAGTTTTTTTTATCACGAAAAAAAACAAATGGAATTACTGCTTTATTTTTTAATACTTATTTTAATAGGTAGTTGTATATTATTCTATTCAATATTTCCAGTGCTTTGTGATTTTTTACTTGGTTATCAAATAAAGAATAATTTAGTATCTTTGCAACTACAACCAAGAATCTCCTCTTTGTTAACTGTTTGCTTTACACTTTTTTTTACACTTTTTTTTTTTTTACAAACTCCTTTATTTTTTTATATTCTTTTCTACTATAAAATACTCCTTCCACAAACTGTGTCAATAGGTCGTAAATATTTTATGTTATTTGCGTTACTCTTTTCCGCTTTTATTTCACCTCCCGATATATTAGCCCAAAGTTTCCTGTTTTTTTCTTTTTTTCTGGTTTTTGAAATCAGTTTATGGTTTGGTTTTTTACAAAAGAATAGCGAAGCGGTGGAATTCATTTCAGCCGGGTTGAAATGAATTCCACCTTCCTTATCATACGGGAAGCATGCTATAGGGGGCGGAGGAAACCAACCATTCCGGACCCCCAACCGCTTGGCTTGGTCCTGAATGGTGGAACCAACTGGTTTCTGAGTAAAGCAGTAGATAGAGTGGTATTTTTCCAGGAGCGGTTTTTTTTGGGCCTACACCGGTTTTTTTTCGGTAAAACTGGTCGTTGAAAAAAACCGCTTCGCTTTAGTCTCCCCCTTTCACTGTAACTAATTGATCCAACCAGTTCCTGCTCCTCCTTTTTGTTAATCTTGGATCTAAAACAAGGAATAAGATTTCTGGAACAGCCCTAAAAGAAATTACCTGCTTTTTGTTATTTCCATAGGAGACTTTTTTAATCATCTACACCCTCCTTATGGTTACTCGCTTGGTGAAATTGGTAAACACGGTAGACTCAAAATCTACTCCTTATAGGATTATCGGTTCGAACCCGGTAGTGAGTAAATTAACATCGATCTGCCAAAAAGTTCTCCGGTTAACTAATTTAAAAATGAAAAATCAGGGGCAAAGGAGGGCTCTGTTATTTTCGCTCCTTGATTTGGATAAAAAACAGACTCTGTTAAGGAGTCTTTAAAAGTAATAAAATAACAATATGACAATAAAACGTTTAAAAAGAATAAATCGTGAATTTTTAAAACCAATTGGGCATACTTTACCAGAAAATTTTTTACCCTTTCAAAAGATAGACAAAAAAACTCGCCTTCTTTTTGCTCTAAATAATAAACAGTTAAAAGGAAAGCCAAGTACACTAGAAAAAACAATTAAAAATGCACAAAATAAAATTATAAAAAGTTCTCTAATACCTTTATTATACCAAAAACAAGTAAATAATTTTTTTCCTTTTTTAAAAAATTCATTTCTGTCCTCCGTAGGAGGAAAGGATTTTAATTCTGTAGATTACACAAAGGAATGGCAGAATCAAAAACCTGTTTCTATTTTAAAAAAAGATGGGTTTTCCGCTTCCCCTTTTTTACAAAAGCGAGAAGGAAATATAAAGGAATTAGAAAAATTTCATTTTTTATATTCTTTACATCAACTTCAACATCAGCTGAAACCCTCTTTAAAGTATAATTCTTCTAGGGAAATTTCACCTTTTCTCTATAAACTAAGGGAAAGAAAAAAAGTTTCCATTTTATATGGAAACTTATCTGTAAAACAGATAAAAAAATCAATCCATATGGTTACTGGTGGTGCGCTGGAAAAGGGGAGAGTTGATGAAATTTTTTTTCTAATTTTAGAATCTAGACTTGATGTAGCGCTTTGTCGAATTTGTTTTTTTAAAACAATTAGAGCAGCCAGACAATGGATATACCATGGAAAAATAAAAGTTAACAGCGCAATTGTAACCTTTCCTGGTTACCTTTTGCAGCCCGGGGATGTAATTTCAGTGAAATCGGACAGTATTGAAAGATTAAAAACAGAAATAAAAAAAAACTGTGGTTTTGATGTGGCAAGCGAAAAAAAATTCATTTCAACTGGCTGTAATGATTCTGCCCTGGGAGAATTAATACAAGTAGAACAACCAGTTAAAACCCTTTCTAGAGGGGAATCTGCACCAAGCAACACCCAAGGAGCAGCTTGGATATCACAAAATTCCTGGTTTCGGTTAAACATAAACCGTGCTTTGTGCCAAACAAAAAAAGAGTGGAATCACAAAGCCAGCGCTGGAAAAGAAAACGTATCGGTTGTTCGGTACGACACTAGAAAAAGCGGTGATTTTTGTTTTTGGGAACAAGATAAAACCTTTTTTATTTTAAATAGAATAGTAAATCTTTTATTTGATTTAAAAATAGGAACACAGTATTCTCCCTCCCTGGGTAAAAAACAGAATAACGAGCAACCTTTTTATAATCAATACACTGACAATTCAAGCGAGCGGTTTGGACAGGAACAACCTGAACAAATCTCTGATTTGTTAGAAAAACAGAATAACCAGTTTCAAGAAATCAGTTGTTCTATGATATTGAAAAGCAAAGAATTTTTGGTTGAGCAACTCGGTTTATGTAATTCATTTCAACCGGCTAACTCTTTTTTTTTTCAAAAATCAGCACACATAGTGAAAGGTATACAAAAGCTTGATTATCTTCACTCTTTATATGATAAAAATATCGGTGATCATCAAAGATCCCCTTTGGGAACAACAAAAAAAAACAGAGCAACCCCTAATAACCTTTTACTCTTTTTACAATTAAAAAAAATATTAGTGGAAGCCTTATTTCCTGTGCACCTTATTGATTACGCAAAACCACTGAACGTTAAAGGGATTCGCAAAAAAATAACACCATTAGGAGCACTTAAACCTATAAATTTAGAAGTTTCTTATAAGCTTCTAACTGCAATTTATTTATATCCACCGCAAAAAATAGCTTTACCGGCACTTTTAGATATAGAGTCTGTGAAAAGGTCATTTATGTAAACGGCAAATAGAAAGTTGCTAGTGAAACGGTGGGCCCGCTTTGCTTTACATTTGTTCTAATATAACATAGAGTAACCGCTATTAGTAAGGAGGAAAAGTTAAAACTGATATGTTTTTTTTTCCAGTTGAAAAAAACCCATTCCTCTTTTTCCTATCTTGCCCCTGTTTGTTTCTACCTAATTAGAGAAAAATTTAGTTCCTGATTTCATGGATCACGCAGTTTGTGTAATTGATAACCAACCGCTTTTTTTTATTCGGGATAAACTTGAGCAAGTGAACAGGGAGTGGGAAAGAAAGAGGGGTGCGACCAGAACCAACCAGAGCCAACCAGAGCCAACCAGAGTGGAATAGTTGGCTCTGGTTGGTTCTGGTTCAAGCAAAGCGGTTGGGGGTAACTACCACCCCGTTTTATCAACTGGAGTAAATCTAGCGAAGCGGTTTTTTTCAACGACCAAACAACACCATTTTTATGTTAAAAAAATCCTTTCCAGAGTACAAAAATGGGTTTACTAGCCCAGATTAGTATAGAGGGAAACAGTATAGGGAGCGAAGCGGTTGGTGCGACCGCTTCGGTCAAATCTTTGATTAATGAAATGGTAGGGGAAAAATAAACCCTACGGTTGCACCAAACATATATAAAATATCAAATTTATGCCAACAAAAAATCAACTTTGTAGAAAAAAAAGTAGTAGAATAAAAAAAAAATTTACTATAAAAAAACCAGCTTTAGCAAAAAACCCACAAAAAGCTGGCGTATGTACTCGTGTTTATACACGAACACCAAAAAAACCGAATTCAGCATTAAGAAAAGTAGCTAAAATACGTTTAACCAATTCAAAACAAATTATTGCCTCAATTCCAGGTGAAGGTCATAATTTACAAGAACACTCTATTGTATTAATACGGGGGGGTCGCGTAAAAGATCTACCTGGTGTAAAATATCGTATAATTAGAGGAGTAAAAGATTTACAAGGAGTACCTAATCGTAAACAAGGCAGATCGAAATATGGAACTAAAAAAAAAAAAATTATTTAAAAAAAGAGGGCTACGAGGGCTACGAGGGCTACGAGGGCTACGAGGGCTACGAGGGCTACGAGGGCTACGAGGGCTACGAGGGCTACGAGGGCTACGAGGGCTACGAGGGCTACGAGGGCTACTCCGCATTTATTCTGATCCCCAGTGAAGCGATTGGCCCCTGCTGTTCCGACGTTCCAACGTTCCAACGTTCCGACCGCTTTGTTTTTTTTAATCTTTCCCTTGTTTTTTGCCACTCCCGACCCCAGCCCAAACCGCTTGGCTCTAATCTCTGATTTGTTCAGGTTGGGGGTCGGGAATAGAAATCAATCACAAATAGTATGAACGCATTTAAAGAATTTACAAATAATTTACAGGGAACAAAAAATCCTGCTTTATATAAAAAATTAATAGATAGTAATTATTCTCGTTTTATTAAATGGGAAAAACAAAATGAGTACCCTTTTCTCTACTCTAGATCACCCCTTTTTTCTGTATTTTTTGATCAAGCCTTTCAATTTTATAAAAAGCGCCCTCAACAATTTCCTGTTTTTATAAATACAAACAAAAATAAAACTCGATTAAAAACCTCTGTTAAGGGGGAACCTTATATAACCAACCAAATTGGTAGCGGAGCAAATAAACAAAATGGGAATACTTTTTCCCATTATTATAAAGCAAAAGATATGGAGCAAAGGTTTATAAACTTATTAATGGTTTCAGGGAAAAAAAAAAAAGCAAACCAGATTTTTGTTACTGCAGAAAATAAATTTACCCTAATTTTAGAAAAAGTAATGGAATCAGAAAAAAGCCTTTCTATAACCCCAAAGGCTCAATCTTTGCAAAAAAAACAGAGTAATGAAAAAATCTCTACTCTTGTTTTATCCCAAATCAAACTGAAAACAGAACTATTGGTATCAACCAAGCAAAAACAGATAGAAAAAGGTTATCTATTCCCCCAATCGGTTGGGTATCCAATTTCAGGAAAAAATGTCCAAGAAAAAGGAGAAAAAGATGGGAGTAGAAAAAAAAACGGTGCCACACAAGACCCTATATCAAGTCACTGTTTATCCTTACAGAATTCTGTTGGTTTGCTGGATACAAATAGAAAAGGTTGCGGAATAGAGAATAATTTACAACAAACTTCTCCCTGTAATTTATTGGATACGCCCCCTAATTCAGGGTTCAATTCCACTGATTTCCAGTGCTCCATTCCGCACACGGAGCAGAACACAGATTTCAAGGGAGCGGTTGGTTACACTGAAAGTGTACCGGAAATAATCACTACTAAAACGGAAAAATTAAGTTTATTATCCCTGAATTTACAAGATAAATTGTTTGGATATCAGCCACATTTTTCTAGTTCTTATTTTACCTTTCCTGATACCACAGGTTTACCACCCCAAACTTTTACACAAAAAAACAGCCCTATGCAAGTGACACCCTACGATTACTCTATCTTGCAAAAAAAGTATAAAAAAGGGTCTTTTAAAATCGAACAAGGGCAGAGCAACCACGTAGAAGGGGAGGTTTCTACTCTGCTTGGCACAAAATCAATCCTTTGTTCCCCCCCTTTGCAAAGGGAACAAACAGGAACAGGTAGTGGAGCAGAAAAGAATGGAAAAAAAGCAAAATCTAGTTTATCTGCATATTTACAAAAAGCAGTAGAAAATGTAACACCTAATTTAGAAATACGCAAAGTACGAATTGGGAGAAAAACCTATCAAGTACCTGCTTTGATTTCGCAAAAAAAAGGAGAAGGATTAGCTATTCGATGGATTATTGATGCAGCCACACAAAGCAATAAAAAGTCAAAAAGAGATTTTTCAGATTCTTTAGCGCAAGAGTTACTGCTTGCTTATAATAAAAAAGGGCAAGCTCGCCAAAAACGAGATGAGCTTCATAAGATAGCGCAAGCAAATAGAGCTTACATACGTTATCGTTGGTGGTAATTATTTGCACAAGCGAGGCTAAAAAAAAAAGGGGGGGGGAGTCTAAAAAACATTGATCCCTGACAGTTTTTTTTTTCGCGGTTAGAACTGGGTAATCGGTGCGACCTCCAAAAAAAACTGAAGCGGTTGGCTAATGAAAAGGAATCTATTCTTCCAACCTTTTTTTTTTCAGCCCCAGTATTTTTTTCGATGTTTTGTTTGGCTCTGTTTTTTTTTCAACCGATTACGTGTTCCTGTAGGGAAAAGCGCTCTGTGGTTTCCATAGAAAGCCCTATCGCGCTTTTCCCTGCAGCCGCTTCGTTCCAACCAGAGCCTCTGGTTGTCAAAAAACAAATGGTTGTCTCCAGTTAAAATGAATGGCTTTTTTTTTTAACGAAGCGGTGGGTGGTTGGGGTTTTCTAAATAAATAAAAAATATATTTATGTATTTACTTATTGTTTTTCTACCATTATTGGGTAGTTTATTTGCTGGTGGTTTTGGTTTTCTTTTAGGTTTTCGTGGCGCTGCTATCATAACAACATGTTGCGTGTTTATATCTGCTGTATTAAGCGGTATTGCATTTTATGAGGTAGCGCTTTCAGGAAGCAGTTGCTTTATAAAATTAACAGGTTGGTTTTTTTCTGAAATGTTTGATCCTTGTTGGGGATTTTATTTTGATAGTTTAACTGTAGTAATGTTAATAGTAATTACTAGTGTAAGTACATTAGTACACTTATATTCCATATCATATATGTCAGGGGATCCTCATATTCCTCGTTTTATGTGTTATCTTTCTATATTTACCTTTTTTATGCTCACTCTGGTAACCGCGGACAACTTTTTACAAATGTTTTTTGGCTGGGAGGGTGTAGGTTTAGCTTCTTATTTATTAATTAACTTTTGGTTTACAAGATTGCAGGCTTCTAAAGCTTCAATAAAAGCAATGTTGGTAAACAGAGTGGGGGACTTTGGGTTAGCTTTAGGTATAATGGCTTTATTTTCTGTGTTTAAAACAGTAGATTTTGCTGTAGTGTTTAGCTTAGCTGGTTATTTTCATGAAACTGATTTTATTTTTTGCAATTTACAGTTACATGCATTAACTACTATTTGCATATTACTTTTCATTGGTGCTGTTGGTAAATCGGCACAATTAGGGTTGCATACTTGGTTACCTGATGCCATGGAAGGTCCCACTCCTGTTTCGGCCCTTATTCATGCGGCTACTATGGTTACGGCTGGGGTTTTTATGATTGCTCGATGTTCACCTCTTTTTGAATACGCTCCAATAGCCCTTATGGTAGTTACTGTTTTAGGTGCACTCACTTGTTTTTTTGCAGCCACAACAGGTGTAGTTCAAAATGATTTAAAACGCGTGATAGCTTATTCTACTTGTAGTCAATTAGGATACATGGTTTTTGCGTGCGGAATATCTAATTATTCAGTAGGTATTTTTCATTTAATGAATCATGCATTTTTTAAAGCTTTACTTTTCTTAAGTGCAGGTTCAGTGATTCATGCTCTTTCTGATGAACAAGATATGCGAAAAATGGGTGGTGTAAGACAACTTTTACCATTTACTTATGGAATGATGTTGATAGGTTCATTTTCCCTTGCAGGTTTTCCATTTTTAACTGGATTTTATTCAAAAGACTTGATATTAGAAGTAGCGTATGCTAAATATACAATCAGTGGTTGTTTTGCTTATTGGTTAGGTTGTATTTGCGTAGGGTTTACTTCATATTACTCTTTTCGTTTATTATTTTTAACTTTTTTAAGTAATACAACAGGATTTAAAAAATCTATAAAAAATGCCCACGATGCCCCTATTATAATGGCTATTCCTTTATTTATTTTGGCGTTTGGTAGTATTTTTGTTGGATATTTAGCAAAGGATATGATGGTTGGCCTAGGTACTCCGTTTTGGGGTAATTCCTTGTTTTTATTGCCCCAAAATGGGCTATTATTAGAATCAGAATATATACCACAAACACAAAAAATAGTACCTGTTTTATTTACAGTGGCAGGTTATTTAGCAGCATATTTTTTTAATTACAGTAACCCCCAAACTTCTTATTCTTTAAAAACCAGTGCAGCGGGTACCAAGTTATATACAATGTTAAATAAACGTTGGCTTTTTGATAAAGTTTATAATGATTTTATCGCACAAAAAGCGTTAAATTTTGGATACCATGTTTCCTTTAAAACTTTAGATAAAGGAAGTTTTGAAATATTGGGACCTTATGGAATTGCTCATTTATTCCAAACTTTTACTCAACATATTAGTAAACTTCAAAGCGGAATGATTTATCATTATGCCGTAATTATGCTTTTAGGTTTAACTTTATTAATTACAGTAGTTGCTGGAACAGAGTTTTTACAGTTTTTTGTAGACAATCGTCTTTTTTTTATTTTTTTGATTAGTTTTGCTTTTTTAAGCAAACAGCAAAACTAAAAAAGAAAGAGAGCTGTAACAAATCAGAGATTTGTTTAGGCTGGACCTATTTATTTTGGGATCCTTTATTTTTTGCTCGCACTGGTCCATTCATTAAAGAGGTGCAACTTGCTCTGATCTGGTTTTCTTTTTTGGAAAAACCCAACCTTTACAAAAATGAAATGGTCTGGGACCATTTCATTTTTGTACAGGGTCAAATCTCTGATTTGAAAAAATGTTATTTTTTATCTATCAGTTTTTTTTTTTGCAGCCAACCGCTTTGTTCTCCGTTTTTAAAAACGGGGAAAGGGGTTGTGGAAAAAACAACCACCATTTCATTTTGATTCGCCCCCTGAACAGCTGTTCAGTATCACAGAGCCAACGGCTTTGTGAACAAAGCCGCTTGGCTATGGTGGAGAGGTATCGTAGATTTAAAAAAAGCGAACCGGTGGTACCACTGGAAAAAACAAAAAAAATAGCGAATCGGTTGGAGCCAACCTCTGCCTTTCTCAGCGAAGCGGTGTTTTTTTTTCACGAGCAGGAACACCACTCAAAATAAATATAGAAAATAGCAAAGCGGCTGGACCAGAGCATAGCCATTCATTTTAACTGGAGCCAACCATTTGTTTTTTGCCCCTACCGCAGCTTTTTTTTTCACGGTTGCCTTTTTTCTCTGCCCAACCGTAACCAAACCAAACCAAATGAAATGGTTTGGTTTGGTTGGCTACTTATTTTCATGTAAACCCTTATGAACTTATTAATTTTTACAATTTTTTTAAAAATCCTTGCGATAACAGTTCCTTTATTACTTTGTGTTGCTTTTTTAACTTTGGCTGAACGAAAAGTTATGGCCTCTATGCAGCGTAGAAAAGGACCAAATGTAGTAGGTATTTTCGGGTTATTTCAGCCTATTGCGGATGGACTTAAATTATTAGTTAAGGAACCTGTATTACCTAGTAGCGCTAATCTTGTAATTTTTTTATTTGCGCCAGCCCTGACTTTTTTATTAAGTCATGTAGCATGGGCAGTTATCCCTTTTGGGGAGGGTTTAGTGTTAGCAGATTTAAATATGGGCGTGTTATATTTATTTGCAATTTCCTCTCTAGGTGTTTACGGTATTATCACAGCAGGCTGGTCCAGTAATTCTAAATATGCATTTTTAGGTAGTTTGAGATCAGCTGCCCAAATGGTATCTTATGAAGTATCTATTGGATTAATTCTAATTACAGTGCTGCTTTGTGTGGGTTCTTTAAATTTAACTCGTGTAGTTTTAGCTCAAGAAAAAATTTGGTTTTGCATACCATTATTTCCTGTTCTTATAATGTTTTTTATATCTTGTTTGGCAGAAACTAATAGAGCTCCGTTTGATTTACCAGAAGCAGAAGCGGAATTGGTTGCGGGTTATAATGTAGAATATTCTTCTATGGGATTTGCTTTATTTTTTCTAGGAGAATACGCTAATATGATCGTTATGAGCAGCCTTTGTTCTTTATTTTTTTTAGGTGGTTGGTTACCTCCATTCAATTTTACTTTATTTTATTGGGTACCAGCACCTTTTTGGTTTGGGTTAAAAACTATAGGGTTTTTATTTTTGTTTATATGGGTACGAGCAGCTTTTCCAAGATATCGTTATGATCAATTAATGAGATTAGGTTGGAAAGTTTTTTTACCCCTTTCTCTTGCGTGGGTTGTTGTGGTATCTGGAATTTTAATAAGTTTTGATTGGCTACCTTAGTTCTCTTTTTTAGTTTGCTCCGTTCCTGAACAAATCTCTGATTTGTTACCAACCGCTTGGTTGTAACAAAAGCCAACCGTAATGAAATGGTTGGCTCCAGTTAAAATGAATGGCAAAAAACAAATGGTTGGCTCCAGTTAAAATGAATGGCTCTGGTCTGGGGGTTGCTCCCCAAAAACTGCTCTTCACCATTTCATTCCTCAGTGAAACGGCGAGACCATTTCATTCCGCTTCGCTGGAAAAAGTGGGATGGAGTAGAAGAGGTGTGTTTTTTTGCCACCTATTTCTGGTTTATACCAAATAGGTTTTACAAATTGATTTCAACCAAACTATTTTTTTTGCCAATTGCTTTCTTTTTTTTTGCAACAAGGGACGATCCAGAGAAAAAAACGGTTCCAACCATTTATCCCAACTATTCCCGACCTAATGATCGGAAAGGGTTGGGCCGCTCTCCGCTCCTTACAGAATTTTGTCCCGCTTCGGGACAAAACTCTGTGTACTGTTCCCACCGTTTCGCTTGGTAAGGAGTAGCCGTAAAAAAAAACACCGCTTGGCTGGGTTTTATTGAGCCTTTCAACTCTGCTAATTAGTTGATTTCTATTTCAATCGCTCTTTCCCCCTTCTGGTAGAGCCTGCTCACCATTACATTCAAAAAATTAAATTTTTTTATGTCATTACTTGTTTGGGTTTTAATGTTACCTGTTTTTGGTATTTTTTTATTATTATTTGTTCCTAGTTGGAATCACAAATTGATACTTAGCACAGCACTTCAAGTTTCACTAATAACTTTTTTTATTTCTCTCTTGCTTTGGATTCAGTTTGATAGTTCTACTTCTTTATTTCAGTTTACAGAAAGTTTTACACTAGTGGAACATACAGTAAAACAGCCGCAATATTCAACGCTCAGTTTTATTGTAGGTATTGATGGCATTTCCTTATTTTTTATTATATTAACTACTTTTTTAATTCCTGTTTGTATTCTTGTTGGTTGGACCAGTATTAAAGTTTATGTAAAAGAGTACTGCATTGCTTTTTTATTATTAGAAACTTTAATAATTGCTGTTTTTTCTGTATTAGACTTGTTGCTGTTTTATGTGTTTTTTGAAAGCGTATTAATTCCAATGTTTTTAATTATTGGTGTTTGGGGTTCTAGAGAAAGAAAAATAAGAGCAGCTTATCAATTTTTTTTATATACACTTTTTGGTAGTGTTTTAATGTTACTAGCTTTACTTTTAATATATTTTCAAACTGGAACCACAGATTTACAAATTTTATATACTACGCAATTTAGTGAAACCCGACAAATATTACTTTGGTTAGCTTTTTTTGCAAGCTTTGCTGTGAAAGTTCCTATGGTACCAGTACATATTTGGTTACCAGAAGCTCATGTAGAAGCGCCAACAGCGGGAAGTGTTATTTTAGCAGGTATTTTATTAAAATTAGGAACTTATGGATTTTTGCGATTTTCTATTCCAATGTTCCCATATGCTTCTATATATTTTACCCCTCTTGTTTATACTTTAAGTATCATAGCTATTATTTATACATCATTAACTACACTTCGTCAAGTAGACTTAAAAAAAATTATAGCATACTCTTCAGTAGCGCATATGAATTTTGTAACTATAGGTTTATTTAGCTTGAATGCACAAGGAATTGTGGGAAGTATTCTATTAATGATCAGTCATGGGCTTGTTTCCCCAGCTCTTTTTTTGTTAGTAGGTGTTCTTTATGATCGTCATAAAACTCGTTTATTACGTTATTATGCAGGATGTGGTCGAACAATGCCTTTATTTGGAATAATTTTCTTATTTTTTACCATGGCCAATATTAGCTTGCCTGGAACTAGTAGCTTTATTGGCGAATTTTTAGTTTTAACTGGTGCTTTTCAGAGTAATAGTTTTGTGGCTTTAATGGCTGCTACTGGTATGGTTCTAGGTGCAGCTTACGCTTTATGGTTATGTAATCGTGTGATTTATGGTGTTGCAAAACCTTATTACATTTCTACTTTTAGCGATATATCTCGAAAGGAATTTTTTATGTTTTTACCATTTATTATTGCTGTAATTTGGATGGGATTTTTACCTGAACCCTTTTTAGATGTGTTACATTGTTCTGTAGCAAATATTTTACAACATGGTGTGATTCAGTAAAAAAAAGGAAAAACATACCCCACCCATTTACATTCACTGTTCCAATCGGTTCGCTCCATTTGGTAAAAAGTACAAAAAAAAGAATGATTATTGGGAGAGATTGGAGGGTGTTACCCCATTTTTCTACCCTCCTCCCCCTAACCGCTTCACTCCTACCAAAAAAAAAAAAACAACCGATTGGCTCCTTTCTCCAACCAGAGCCTGTACAAATCTCTGCCCAACCGTAATGAAATGGTTGGCAAAAGAAAAAGAAATGGTGAGAGTAGTGAAACGGTTGGCTCTGGTTGGAGAAAGGAGGACCAGAGTGAAGCGGTTGGCTACCTAACAGTAACCAATGATAGGCGCAGACAACCGTTTCACTCTGGTCCTTTTTTTTATAAAAAAATAATATAAAATATAATATGAATTTTCTTTTTTATTTTTTTTCCAGTCTTGCTTTAATTTCTGGTATGATGGTAATACAATCTCGAAATCCTGTGTATTCTGTTTTATTTTTAATCTTAGTATTTTTCAATGCAGCTGGTCTTTTAATTTTATTAGGGTTAGATTTTTTTGCTTTGGTTTTTTTAGTTGTTTACGTGGGTGCTATTGCAGTTCTATTTCTATTTGTAGTAATGATGCTAAATATAAAATTGGCTGAAATTAATGAAAAAAAGTTACGTTATTTACCTATTGGTGGACTATTAGGTGTTGTTTTTTTATTGGAAATTTTTTTAATAGTGGATAATGATTTAATTCCTTTATTAACTGCCAGTAATTTACAAGAATGGAGTCAACTTTCACCGATAAACTTTACTCAATGGTCTTTTTTAATATCAACAATTACTAATATAGAAGGAATTGGTTTAATTACTTACACTTATTATTTTTATTATTTTTGGATTGCTAGTTTAATTCTTTTAGTGGCTATGATTGGGGCTATTGTGTTAACTATGCATAAAGGAGTAAATGTAAAACGTCAAGAAGTATTTCAACAAAATACAAGAGAATTTGCTAAAACTGTAGAAAAAATAGGTTAAGTTTAAATATCTCTCTCCAACCGCAGTGAAACGGTTGGCTCAAATCTCTGATTTGTTCAGGGACTACAAATTGTGTTTTTTTTATCCCCAATTAATCACCCGGTTCCTGTAGCCCTTTTTTTTGTGGTGTAAAAACAAATTGCTGTGTTGTTTTTCTTACCCTCATTCTTCTGCTCAGTATCACCTGTTTTACTTTCCTTTCCACCCTGTTTTGTATGGCTCTGTTTTTTTTCGTATCACGTGTCTGTTTATTCTTGAAAGTGAAGCGGTTTAACAAATCAGAGATTTGTTCAGGGACGTGATACAGTTTTTATAAAAACGAATTCGTTTTAATCGGCACTATAAATCCCTAAAAAAACACACAACAAGTATTTATTGTATTTTTTAACAGAAGCTTTTTTCTCACACCTTTTTTTTTATATAATAAAAATTGATAAAAAAAGCCCCTGAAAATCTCTGCCCAACCGTTTCACAAAAGAAAAAGAAATGGTGTGGAGCTTCACTAAAGAATTTGTTCTGTAAATACTCCCTAAAAGAGAACAGTGTGTGAGTGGATATTACAAAACTTGTTTTTTTGCAGGTTACTGCTGTTTTTTTGCTCCAAACCGCTTCCCTAGTTCCTATGTACTGGTACCATAGGAACTAGGGAAGCGGTTTGGAGCAAAAAAACCATTCCTCTCCACCATTACATTCAAAAACTATTTTGGTAAGCCCACCGCTTCACCCTTTTATGTTATACTTTACACTTTATGAAAAGACTATCGATAATTAAACAACCTATATTTTCTGTAATTAATGATCACCTAATAGACTATCCTACACCAAGTAACTTAAATTATTTTTGGGGATTTGGTAGTTTAGCAGGCCTTTGCCTTATGATACAAATAGCAACCGGTATTTTTTTAGCTATGCACTATACTCCACATGTTGACTTAGCTTTTTTAAGTGTGGAACATATTATGCGAGATGTAGAAGGCGGTTGGCTTCTTCGCTATATGCACGCAAACGGTGCTAGTATGTTTTTTATCGTAGTGTATATTCATATATTTCGCAACTTATATTATGGAAGTTATGCAACCCCTCGTGAAATGGTTTGGTGTCTTGGTGTAATTATCTTATTACTTATGATTTTAACTGCTTTTATTGGCTATGTATTACCTTGGGGTCAAATGAGTTTTTGGGGAGCAACCGTGATCACTAGTCTAGCTAGTGCTATTCCCGTGGTAGGTGATAGTATAGTAACTTGGTTATGGGGTGGTTTTTCTGTAGATAATGCTACTTTAAATCGATTTTATAGTTTACACTATTTATTACCATTTATCATAGCGGGAGCCTCTATTGTACATATTGCAGCTTTACATCAATACGGATCTAATAATCCATTGGGAACTAACTCATCAGTAGATAAAGTAGCTTTTTACCCTTACTTTTATGTAAAAGATTTAGTAGGTTGGGTAGCGTTCGCTATTTTTTTCTCTGTATTTGTGTATTTTTATCCAAATTTTTTAGGTCACCCGGATAACTATATACCTGCTAATCCTATGTCTACACCAGCTCATATTGTACCAGAATGGTATTTTTTATGGGTTTATGCTATTTTACGTAGTATACCAAATAAATTAGGGGGGGTTTTAGCAATTGCTTTAGTTTTTGTATCATTGTTAGCATTACCTTTTATAAATACAGCTCAAACAAGAAGTTCTAATTTTCGTCCAATTTATAAAAAACTATTTTGGTTACTGGTAGCCGATTGTATTATACTAGTTTGGATAGGACAAAAACCAGTAGAAGATCCTTATATTTTGATAGGGCAACTTGCTTCAGTAGTGTTTTTTGTGTATTTTTTAATTTTCATACCATTCATAGGAAAATTTGAACAATTTTTAATTAATTATACACCAAGTTCACGGTCTGGAGGGTTATACAATCAAAAAACTGAAAAAACGGCCTAGTAAATAACGAAGTGGTCGGTAACAAATCAGAGATTTGTTCGTGGAACAAATCTCTTTTGTAATGAAATGGTCTGGACCCAACCAGTTGTTCCTGAACAAATCAGAGATTAACCAAACCAAACCAAACCAAACCAAACCAAACCAAACCAAACCAAACCAAACCAAACCATTTCATTTGGTTTGGTTTGGTTTGGTTTGGTTTGGTTTGGTTTGGTTTTTTTCAACGAGCTTCGCTGCCAACCATTTCAGCTTTTTTTTGGAGGTTGGAGAAAAAAGCCAAGCGGTTGGTTTTTTTTTATGATCGGCAATGAAAAAAAAACCAACCGCTTGGCTTGGTCCGCCCATTTGATTCCTTACAAATCTCTGATTTGTACAGGTTGCAAATTAAAGCCGTTCCACCTATGCGAAAGCAAGCGAAGCGATTGGCTAATCAATAAGCCAAGCGGCATGAAATGGGCGGACCAGTTTGTTAAAAAACAGAAAAAAATATGATAGAATACTTAGGAATATTAATTTATTTTATTGTAGCAGGGGCTTTAGCTCTTATTATTTTAGGGTTATCTTTTATATTTGCTACACGAAAAGCGGATCCAGAAAAAATATCTGCTTATGAATGTGGTTTTGACCCTTTTGATGACGCGCGAAGCCGTTTTGATATTCAATTTTATTTAGTAGCTATTCTTTTTATTATCTTCGATTTAGAAGTTACTTTTTTATTTCCTTGGGCTTTAACGCTAAACAAAACAGGATTTTTCGGATTTTGGTCTATGATGGTATTCTTAGGAATTTTAACTATAGGATTTTTGTACGAATGGCGTAAAGGAGCTTTGGATTGGAGTTAATTTCTGGTAGAGGGTAAATATAAAAAACAAAATATTATGAAACTCTTTCAATCTGTAATTTATCCGTTTTATAGAAATACTTTTTCTGTAATTGATACCCAACTACAACATAACGTACCTAACAAATCAGAGATTTGTTCAGGTGGTGTGAAAAAAAAAAAACACAAATCTTGCAATCTTCTCCCTAATAGAAAACTGATAGGGAGTAGTTTTTTTTTCCTAACCACTTTATCTCCACAATTCATTTCAACTAGAGCCCAGGCCCCTTCCTTTCCTGCGGACCAAAGCCAAATAAAGTTTCCAGTTTCCTGCAAGGGGAAAAAAACTAGATCTAGATTTAAAACACAGTATACTCTGTGTGTATCTCAGGATATTATGTTGTCATCAAACATAAATAATATCATGCAACTGCCTGTTTTAGATAAAATAATATTAAATACTAGTTCTAAAAATTTTATATCCGATAGAAAAAATATTGTGTTAGGTTTAGCTGCTTTAGAAATGATGAGTATGCAAAAACCAAATATTACAAGAGCAAAAAAATCTATTGCTGGGTTTAAATTAAGACAAAATATGGGTATTGGATGTAAAGTAACTTTACGCGGATTACAGATGTTTTCTTTTTTGGAAAAACTAAGTGGTATAATTTTACCGCGTACTAGAGATATGGTGGTTATAGAGAAACCAATAAGGGATACTGGAGGAAATTATAATTTTTCTATAAAAAATTGTTTAATTTTTCCTGAAATAGAAAATCATTTTCATATTTTTGAATACCTTCCAGGTATAAATGTAACTTTAGTTACAAAAATAGGATCCATAAACAATAAAAACAACAGGTATAATAAAAACAACGAGTGGGAAAAAAAAACTCCTGTAAAGTTGATCAATTTTATAAATAAAGCAGCAGCTACCGGTTCCTCCTTTTCTTCCCTATCGATAAATGGGTTGCCTGATTTGATTTTAAAAAAAACGGTAACGTTATGTAATAAAAAAATCAAAAATTTGGAAAAAAAAAAAATCTCATCTCGAGCAATTGATTCAAAACAAAGTTCTCTTTTTGTTTTAAGTGGATTTCAATTTCCATGCCGTTAATCATCAACCGCTTGGCTGCTAACAAATCTCTGAAAAAAGCCAAGCTCCACACCATTTCTTTTTCTTTTGCCAACCATTTCATTACGGTTGGGCAGAGATTTGTTCAGGAGCGGTTGGTTTTTTTTTTTGGAACAGTAATAGCGAAGTGTCTCGTGAAAAAAAAACACCGCTTCGCTGAAAAAAAAAGGAGGAGAAAAAGATATTTTTTTGTATTTATGGCTATAGAAAAAGCAATTTCTCAAAAAAAAGTTAAAAATTTTACTCTTAATTTTGGTCCCCAGCACCCAGCAGCTCATGGCGTATTGCGTTTAGTTCTTGAAATGAGTGGGGAAGTTGTGCAGCGTGCCGATCCTCATATAGGTTTACTCCATAGAGGTACTGAAAAACTAATAGAATATAAAACATATTTACAAGCATTACCCTATTTTGATCGATTAGATTATGTTTCAATGATGTGTCAGGAACATGGATACACATTAGGGGTAGAAAAATTGCTTGATTTACAAATTCCATTACGAGCTCAATATATTCGGGTGGTTTTTGCTGAAATTACAAGAATTTTAAATCATCTTTTAGCTCTTACTTGCCATGCTATGGATGTTGGTGCTCTGACTCCTTTTCTTTGGGCTTTTGAAGAACGTGAAAAGCTAATGGAGTTTTATGAAAGAGTTTCTGGTGCACGAATGCATGCTGCTTATATACGCCCAGGCGGAGTTGCACAAGATTTACCAATAGGGCTTAGCGAAGACATTTATCGATTTGCACATCAATTTGCTTCGCGAATAGATGAAATGGAGGAAATGCTTACTAATAACCGTATTTGGAAACAGCGACTTGTAGATGTTGGTGTAGTTACAGCGGATCAAGGTATGGATTGGGGGTTTTCAGGTGTGATGTTAAGAGGTTCCGGTGTTTGTTGGGATTTACGTAAAACTCAGCCCTATGATGTATACGATAAAATTGATTTTCAAATTCCAGTTGGAAAAAGAGGAGATTGTTACGATCGATACATTATTCGTGTGGAAGAAATGCGACAAAGCATACGAATAATAATGCAGTGTCTAAATGAAATGCCTACTGGTATTATAAAAACAGACGATCGAAAGATAACCGCCCCTTCTCGTTCTCAACTCAAACAATCAATGGAATCTCTGATTCATCATTTTAAATTATATACTGAAGGATTTACTGTACCAGCAGGAGAAACTTATACCGCTGTAGAAGCTCCTAAAGGAGAGTTCGGTGTATACTTGGTAAGTAATGGAACAAATCGTCCTTACCGTTGTAAAATAAGAGCTCCAGGATTTGCTCATTTACAAGGACTAGACTTTATGGCAAAAAATCATATGCTAGCAGATGTAGTAACTATTATAGGAACACAAGATATTGTATTTGGTGAAGTAGATCGCTAGTTTTTTGTGGAACAGTAGAATGAAACGGTTGGGGCGAAAAAAAACCAATCTCTTTTGTAATGAAATGGTCTGCACCCAACCATTTGTTTTTTGCCCCTACCGCAGCTTTTTTTTTCACGGTTGGCTCAAATCAGAGAAAAGCAGGGGTTCTGGTGTGGAGGGGCTGTTAACCGGTTGAAAAAAATTGTTTTTTCGAAAGGCTACCTTTTCCCCATCAAGGAAAAAGTGATGGGGCATACTCCTCGTGAAAAAAAAAAAAACACCGCTTCGCTGAGAAAGAAAGAGCACCCTTTCACTACTGTATAATAGGGGCAAATAGCACCCCTTCAATTCCCTGGTCTGCTTTGATAGCGGGAAACAGGGTAGATGTACAAAATCGATTTCTTTGCTGTTCTTTTTATAGATTAGTACTGGGGGAGAGTAACCAACTGGTTTTTGATTGTTGAAATAAAAAAGCGGCCCTAATGATCCTCCTCCTCCCACCTGAACAAATCCCAGACCATTTCATTTTTGTTAACGCTCGTTGAAAAAAACCGCTTCCCTTTTGTTTAGCGTTGGGCTGCTCTTTCCTATCGTTTTTTCCTCTTTCCACAGCGAAGCTCTTCTCTCCACCATTTCATTCCGCTTCGCTAAGAAAAAAGGAGCTTCGATGCAAGTGACATTTAAAAAAACACAAAAAAAAAACAAAGGTATGAAACTTGTCTCTATTTTTTTCTGTTTATTACCTAGTATTGCTTTTCTGGATGCGCCAGAAAATTGGCAAATAGGTTTTCAAGATCCTGCAACACCGGTAATGCAAGGTATAATTGATTTACATCATGATATTTGTTTTTTTATGCTTGTGATCTTAGTATTTGTACTTTGGATGTTAACACGAACATTATATCACTTTCACGAAAAAAAAAACCCAGTTCCAGAAAAAATAATTCATGGAACAACTATTGAAATTGCTTGGACTGTAGCTCCTAGCTTAATTCTTGTTTTAATTGCAATCCCTTCTTTTGCTCTACTTTATAGTATGGATGAGGTTGTAGATCCTGCGGTTACGATAAAAGCAATAGGGCATCAATGGTATTGGTCTTATGAATATTCTGACTATAACCAGTCTGATGAACAAGGGATTGCTTTTGATAGTTATATGATCCCGGAAGACGATCTAGAATTAGGACAATTAAGACTTTTAGAAGTAGATAATAGAATTGTAGTTCCAGTAAATACACACATTAGAATGATAATTACATCTGCTGATGTTCTTCATAGTTGGGCTGTTCCTTCTTTAGGTGTAAAATGTGATGCTGTACCAGGTCGCTTAAACCAATTTCCTATCTTTATCAAACGAGAAGGTGTGTTTTATGGTCAATGTAGCGAACTTTGTGGTGCAAATCATGCATTTATGCCTATTGTAGTAGAAGCTGTTGATTTAGATAATTATATTTCTTGGGTTTCTAATAAATTAAAAGAAGAGTAATCATTAAGTGTAGTGAACCAACCATTGCAGACCATTACATTAATGGTACCACCATTCCAGACTAAGCCAAGCGGTTTGTAGCCCTAACAAATCTCTGATTTGTCAGAAAAAAACCGCTTCCCTCCTTTCTCTGATTTGTTCAGGTTGGGGGTCTGGAATGGTCTTTTTTTCAACTTGGTTGGACAAGAGCGATTCGCTCCAGTTTATTATATAGGAACACAACATTTTTTATGAGAAAACATCCTTTTCACTTAGTAGACCCCAGCCCATGGCCGATATTTGCATCTCTAGCAGCATTTGTAACTACTATAGGTGGTGTTATGTATATGCATGCATATATTGGAGGAGGTTTGGTTCTTGCTTTTGGTCTTGCAATGATAATATACTCTATGTTTGTATGGTGGAGAGATGTGGTAAGAGAATCTACTTACCAAGGACATCACACATCTCCAGTTCAACGAGGTCTTCGTTTTGGTATGATTTTATTTATTGCTTCTGAAGTCATGTTTTTTTTAGCTTTTTTTTGGGCCTTCTTCCACTCTAGTTTAGCACCCACAGTTGAAATAGGAGCAGTATGGCCTCCAAAAGGTATTGAAGTGCTTAATCCTTGGGAAATTCCTTTTTTAAATACAGTTATTTTATTATCATCAGGTGCAGCCGTTACTTGGGCTCATCATGCAATTTTAGCGGGATACCGACAACAAGCTATTTTAGCGCTTTCTATTACAATTATATTAGCTGTAGTTTTTACCGGCTTCCAAGGGTATGAATATTTACAAGCTCCTTTTACAATTTCGGACGGAATTTATGGTTCCACTTTCTATTTAGCTACAGGATTTCATGGATTTCATGTTTTTATAGGAACCGTTTTTTTAGGAGTTTGTTTAATTCGATTGATTTATTACCACTTTACAAAACACCACCATTTCGGATTTGAAGCAGCTGCTTGGTATTGGCATATGGTAGATGTTGTTTGGCTTTTCTTATTTGTTTGTATTTATTATTGGGGTGGTACTTAAAAAGTGTGCATGTAAATAGGCAAGCGGAAAAAATAAAAAACCGCTTTCCCTTGCTCCTTGACAAGCAGAGCAAGAAATAAAGCAACTCTGCTCCTTTTTTTTTCTCCAACCAGAGCCTGTACAAATCTCTGCCCAACCGTAATGAAATGGTTGGCAAAAGAAAAAGAAATGGTGAGAGTAATCAAATGGTTGGCTCCAGTTAAAATGAATAGGGAACAAGGTCCAGACCAAACCAAACCAAACCAAACCAAATGAAATGGTTTGGTTTGGTTTGGTTTGGTTTGGTTTGGTTTGGTTTGGTTTGGTTTGGTTTGGTTTGGTTACAAATCAGAGAAAAGCAGGGGCTCCAACCTAAACAAATCAGAAATTTGAGCGAAGCGGTTTTTTTCTGACAAATCAGAGATTTGTTAGGGCTGAGAAAAAAGCCACTTCGCTAAAAATAAAGCAGACCACTCTGTTTCTTAATACTGATGGTTGTATTAATACCAAAAAAGTGAGACTCCAGTTGAAATGAATAGGGACCAACTGTAGCGAAGCGGAATGAAATGGAAAGAGCAAAAGTTTTCCTTTTTTGGTATTAATACAACTACGCAATCATATAAGCAACTGTAACTCACCTATTCAGAGCCTGTACAAATCTCTGCCCAACCGTAATGAAATGGTTGGCAAAAGAAAAAGAAATGGTGAGAGCAGTGAGGCGGTTGGCTCAGCTCCACACAGCTCGCTTGGTGAAATTGGTAAACACGACAGACTTAAAATTTGTTCCTTTACGGTTATCGGTTCAAGTCCGATAGTGAGCAACTCCAACTGCTTTGCTAGAGTTCTACATTCTTAGCTCAGTGGATAAGAGCGACAACCTTCTAAGTTGTTGGCCGCAGGTTCAAATCCTGCAGGATGTAAATATTAGATCCTTAATTTATGTTCTATTTTCAAACCCTTTCCCCTGCTTGGTGTTTTGCTAGAACAGGATCGATGCAAAACGTGGACCACTCTCTACCCTTTATTCCTTTTCATTTCAACCAGCTCAGAGAAAAGGAGTCCCTATTCCTACCGCTTGGCTGTTTTTTTTATGATCCAATACCCCATTTATCAGTTCAGCCCAACCGCTTCGCTATGAATTTGGGCTCAAAGAAGCTGAATATCTCTCTGCAATCTTAACAAATCAGAGATTTGTTCAGGCGAGGGTTTTTTTAATTAGGGAGGGGAGATTGTATTTATAACGGGGTGAATTGTTGGCTGTTCTGTTGCTTAGCGAAGCGGTTGGAGATAGGCCAGTGATTTACCCCCCTCTTAGTTAAGAGCAAGTTCACTGCTCAATATAACAAGTTCTTAAAAGGCACCTATTCCTTTCACAGACAGCCGTATAGGGAAAAGCAGGCAACCCGTTCGGTACGGCCCAACAATTTTTGGCCACATCAGAATATTGTGCAAAACAAAGCGAAGCGGTCCAACCGCTTCGCTTCAAGGTAGGGACTAGAAGATAAACCGTATTAAAAAATATTATGATTTACACTCCTTTAGAGCAATTTTCTATAATTAGTTTAATCCCTATACGTTTGGGGAATATTTATTTATCTTTTACTAATTCTTCTTTATTTTTACTACTTACTACAGGATTAGTTTTTTTATTATTTCATATGGTTACCCAAAATGGTGGTTATTTAGTTCCTTCTCGTTGGCAGTCATTGGTGGAAATGATTTATGAATTTGTAGTAAGTTTAGTAGATGAACAAATAGGTCCAAAAGGAAGAAAATACTTTCCCCTAATATTTACCCTATTTGTATTTTTAATTTTTACTAATCTTATTGGAATGGTTCCTTATAGTTTTACAGCAACCAGTCATTTAGTAGTTACTTTTGGCCTATCTGTTTCCCTGTTTATAGGAATTACAATTGTTGGATTTCAAACTCATGGATTACATTTTTTTAGTTTTTTATTGCCAAAAGGAGCACCGTTATCTTTAGCACCGTTACTAGTAGTTTTGGAGTTAGTATCTTACTGTTTTCGTGCTGTAAGCTTGGGAGTTCGACTATTTGCAAACATGATGGCAGGACATACATTGGTTAAAATTTTAAGCGGATTTGCTTGGACTATGCTTTCAGTAGGTCCTCTTTTAGCAACTGCCTCTATAATTCCTTTTGGTATTGTGTTTGCCTTAACGGGTCTAGAAATAGGTGTAGCTTGTCTTCAGGCTTACGTGTTTACTATATTAACTTGTATTTATTTAAATGATGCAATTAATTTACATTAATTTATTTACACCCAGCGAACCTTTTCCTTTCTCAGCGAAGCGGTGGAAGGAGGAGGACCGCTTCACTCCTTTTGTCCCTTTAAAAGGGTTTAAAAAAAAACAAATCGGGAATCGGTGTTTCAACCTGACAAAAAAAAATGTAACTTGCTCTGCTCCTGAAAAAAAGGTTGCTTTTCTTTAAAAAAAAGGGGGTGCTCTTTTAGAGCCAAGCGGTCCAAAATATAGGGTCAGAGCGAAGCGGTTGGATCAAGCCAACCGCTTGGTCCTTAACCGGTTATGATAAAAAAAGGAGCAAAGTAGCCACTCTATTGTCCAGTTTAAAATGAATTGCACAGGCTTCCTTTCTCTTCGCCCCTCCTCCTTTCTCTATGCGAAAGGGAGGTTTTTTTTTTCGCGGTGTTTTTTTTTTCACGAAAAACTTCGATAAAAATCGAACGCATCAAAAAATCAGCCCAACCGCTTCACTATGAATGGTTACATAATATAAAATATTTAATTTTTTTATGGATTTAGTGAAATATCTTACAGTATCTATGATTTTATTTTTATTAGGAATTTGGGGCATATTTTTAAATAGAAAAAACATTATTATAATGTTGATGTCAATTGAACTTATGCTTTTAGCTGTAAACTTAAATTTTCTTCTTTTTTCTGTATATTTAGATGATTTAGTAGGTCAATTGTTTGCCTTGCTTGTTCTTACTGTGGCTGCTGCAGAATCAGCAATTGGTTTAGCTTTATTAGTGGTATATTATCGTGTACGTGGTACTATTGCTGTCGAATTTATAAATCTTATTAAAGGGTAGTTAATTTATTTTTTTTAATGGGGAATGCAGGGACAAGATAAAAAAAACAGATAACTCTTGTTTCCACTGCTTGGCTAACCAACCAACAACCAAGTTGAAAAAAAGACCATTCCAGACCCCCAACCGCTTCGCTCCAACAATAGCCATTCACTTTAACTGGAGTGAAGCGGTTGGCAAAAAATAAATGGTTGGCTATGGTCTAGAATGGTTGGTTAGCTTGGCCCTTATTTTATTCTAGTTATTCATGATTTACCTATAGGGAATTTTTTTATTGTGTAATAAAACAGCGCTAATTTTTTTATTGATCTGTGTTTCTATTCCAGTACTCGAAATTGGACCAAATTGTTTGGTGAAAAAAAAACACCGGTTCGCTATTTTAACTGTAAATAAATACTCCTTTAGAAAAAAAAACTTCCCACAGGGAACAGATAAAAAATTAACTGATTATAATAGGTAAGCGGAGGGACTTGATAATATGAAAAACGGGTGTTTGTAACTCAATTGGATAGAGTGTCAGACTACGGATCTGAAAGCTGAAAGTTCGAATCTTTCCAAGCACAAATATAAAAATAGAATATTTTTACTACTGATATCTAGGAAAACTGTTTATTTTTTCCTCCTCCTCTCACCTGAACAAATCTCTGATTTGTTAACGCTGCAACCATTTGTTTTTTGCCAACCAGTTCAAGCCTGTACAAATCTCTGCCCAACCGTAACCAAACCAAACCAAACCAAACCATTTCATTTGGTTTGGTTTGGTTTGGTTTGGTTGGCAAAAAAAAAAGAAATGGTGAGAGTAATCAAATGGTTAGCTACGGTTAAGAGCAACTGTAATTGGGAGCGAAGCGGTGGAGTTAAAAATTCATTTTAACTGCATCAACTTATTTATTATAAAAAAAATGGCAAGATCAATTAGCAAAGGACCTTTTTCAGAAATTTTATTAAAAAAAAAAATCCCCTTATCTTCCAAATCGGCAAAAACAGATATATCCTCTTCTATAAGTTTAAATAATAATCTACAACAAAGATCAGTATATAAAGTATGGTCGCGTCGATCTATGATATTACCTGAATATATAGAACAAAAGTTTCTTATTTACAATGGAAAAACCTTTATTTCATTAAAAGTGGATACTGATATGGTAGGTCATAAATTTGGTGAATTTGCCAATACACGAAAAAAACCTATACATAAAACTAAAACAAATAAAAAAAAACGATAAAAAATAAATATTTGCTGTTCCAGTTTTAAAAAAGCGAAGCGGTGAAAGCAGAGCAAAAAAAGAGCACCGTTTGATGAATAGGTTGATTTTATTGCAACAAATAGGGAAGTGGAAAGGGAAACGGTTGAAGCCCCTGCTTTTCTCTGATTTGTAATGAAATGGTTGGCAGCGAAGCTCGTTGAAAAAAACCAAACCAAACCAAACCAAACCAAACCAAACCAAACCATTTCATTTGGTTTGGTTTGGTTTGGTTTGGTTTGGTTTGGTTAATCTCTGATTTGTTCAGGAACAACTGGTTGGGCTCTGATTTGTTCCACTTCGCAAATAATCCCTATTTTTCTGTAGAGCGGTCAGTAGACTGATCAAATTACAAAAATTATTAAAAAATTTTCTATAATAAATTATAATCATATATGACAACATTAAATTTAAAAAAAAAAGTGGAATCTTATAAAATTGAAAAATTTAAAAAAGAGTTTCCCATTATTTTATTATACCATTGCAATAGTGTAACAAGTCAAGACTGGAATTTATTAAAAAAAAAATTAACTGAGATTCCAGGTGTTTTCGGAAGGAGAGTAAAAAATAAAGTTGCAAGGAAAACTTTAAATACTAATACGGAAACGGTAAAAAATCTTTTTTTTGAAAATTCGCAACCTGTTTCTTTCTACGATAAAGAAGGTGATTACCCCCTAACCCCCGCCATGGAATCCCAAAAAAAAGAACAGGTATTCACTGAACTTGGTTATTTATTTGGAGGGCCTACTTACATGGTAGCAGCTGAATCTAATGAACAATTAAAAAAAATAAATCAAGTTTTCTCTTTTTTCCCACAATTTATCTTTATCGGTGGTGTATTACACACTCAATTAATCACTCATTTAGATTTTACAAAACTAGTTTCTTTAGACGATAAAATTTACAACAATTTAATAGCAACCTTTTCAGAAAAAGGGGGGGATCTTTTAAATTCCTGTTATTCTTTAATTTATTCAAATTTATCAACCTTTTTATATTATCAACAACTGTTACTCTTTTTATTAAATCAAAGAAAATTAAATCTTTCAAAAAATAGGGCCACATAAAAGTGAATGGAGAGCAGTCAGATAAAAGCAGATACTTGGGGCCGGTTGAATAATCATTCTGCCATCATTCTGTCCTCCTCCTTTCAGTGAAAGGAGGGCTGGTTTTTTCATTTTCCCACCGCTTGTGGCAAAAAAAATCGCTTGCCTAATGTTTTACTTGCAACAGTACAGGTTTTTTTTCTATGAATAAATCTGTTCTCTATTTTTACTGTCTATTACTTATTTGGCACAGGGGGGAACCACTTTGTGACTGATTTTAGTTTTTGCAGTTGTTTGAAACAACTGCAAAAACTAAAGTCAGGTCTCTACATTTGGGCATAACTCCACAATTTTTTTGTTCCAAACAACAATCAGGCAAATCGTTAAGCGCTGATTTACATTTTTAAATAATGAAATGGTCTGGTTTTTATGTTCTATGATATACTGTTCATTGTAATAAACAATAAACAATTTATAAGAGTATTTATAGTATTTAACCCACACTCCTACCACTTCGTTAAAAAGAGGATGATTGAATTTTGTGCTTCTCCAACCAGAGCAAAAAAAAAGGTGTAACAAATCTCTGATTTGTTTAGGTTGGGGCTCATTTAAAAAAGCAAACAGTGTAACATTGATGCATCCCATCTATTATCTATTGATACAGATCAGTAAGTTATGGAGTTAGACCCATTTATATTTTACTTGCTCTTTAAAAAAGGGTAAAAGATAAACCAGTATTTTTTGTTCATGCCCACTCTCTTATTATCCCCTACGGGAATTGAACCCGTATTTCCGCCGTGAAAAGGCGATGTCCTAACCTTTAGACGAAAGGGACTGAAAAATATTAGTTATATGAGCTCAGTAGGACTCGAACCTACAACAGCGTCGTTATGAGCAACGTGTTCTAACCTTTAAACTATAAGCCCTCTGTTTTTTTTTTTGGTAATATTGTGGTAGTATAACTTGAAAGGATTGTAAAGTAGAGAAACTCTTTTTATAAATTTCTGATGAAACCCATATTCAATGTAGATGTATAAATATTGTTTTCACCACTTCGCTCTTTTTTTTTTTGCAACAATAAGCGAACTGGTTGGAACGGAGTTTGCGCCCGTTAATAGATTGATTTCGTTTTATTCCGTGGTATACACTGGTTTGACCGGTTCGCCCCCTTTATTTTGCTAATTCGGTATCATTAATTTTGTGGGAGAAATGGGTTGCTGTTCCTTTAACAGATTAGTACTATTTTGGCGTAGTAGAATGCACGCAGGTGAAAGCGAAGCGGAATGAAATGGTGCAGAGATATTATAAAGTTTACAAAAAAATAGCGGAAAAAAAATTCAAGCCAAGCGGTTTGGACAGGAACAAATCTGTGAAAAGAGGAGGAGCCAAGGGGTTGTAAAAAACCAAAGGGCTTATTTCATTGATTATTTAGGCGAATAACGGGATTTGAACCCGTGTTTACGGAGTCACAGTCCGGCACTTTAACCTACTAAGTTATATTCGCCATCTCATTGATTAATTTAGATTATTTTTTTTGCTTTTTTAATCGATATTGTTTCTGTATAACCCAATAAAAGAGAGTGGTCTGCATGCGGCCAGTTGGTGCTCCCCACCCTTTTTTTTAATGTAAACCAGTTATCCCCTGTACAAATCTCTGCCCAACCGTAATGAAATGGTTGGCAAAAGAAAAAGAAATGGTGAGAGTAGTGAAATGGTTGGCTTGAAATCGTCTGGACCAAAGCCAAGCGGTTGGCTAAACAATGAATGATACCTGTTTTTTTGCTCCAGTATTACAAAAAACCTTTTTTGTGCATTATACTCGGAAAAATCGTGAATCACCCCTTGTTGCTTAGCGATGCGGTTGGCTGTGTGTGTGATTTTGTAAAATCTTCAGACCACTTTTTTTTTTAACGAAATGAAATGGTGGAGAGAACACATAGTATACGCTTGCAACTATTAGAAAGTGATATGGTATGGAGTGGAGTGCTATTTTGCATGTTTGTCGACCGCTTGTTTTTTTAAATATGCAAAATAACACAGCCTGTACAAAAATGAAATGGTCTGGGACCATTTCATTTTTGTAAAGGTTGGGGAAAGCATAAAAATCGGCTTTACTCACAACAACTAGGTGTTAAAAAACAGGAGCAGAGTAATCGAGCAGTGCGGCTGGTCTCGCTAAAAAATAAAAAAATAAAAAATACGGGTAGCAGGACTTGAACCTGCAAGGAAAAACCTCCAGAGCCTAAATCTGGCGTGTTTACCAATTTCACCATACCCGCAAGGTTGACCCCACCGCTTCGTTATTTTGGGTGATAGTGGACTCGAACCACTAACTTACTCGGTGTAAGCGAGACACTCTACCAATTGAGTTAAACACCCATTTTTCAACTCTTTCACTCCCTCCTCACCATTTCATTCAGTAACCGTAGAAACTGTGAGCAACTATTTGCCTATCTATGAAAAAAACAGCCCTATTAAAAAAACAATTTTATTTGGGAAAGGTAGGATTCGAACCTACGTAGATAGGACATCAAACAGATTTACAGTCTGCCGCTTTTAACCACTCAGCCACTTTCCCCTGGTTTTCTTTTCTATAAAATAGAAAAGGGATATTTTGTAAGCCAACCGCTTGATTCTGGTTGGTAATAATTGATTGTGAAAAAAACAAGATGGAGGTATTACGTAATACATGAATTTCATATTATACTGATATATTTTTTGGGATTAAATTTTTCTCCACCATTTCATACTGTTTCGCTATTTATAAAAATATAAAAAAACAAGTGGAGAATCCTCTTTTTTTTCCCGGTGGAAATGAATTTGTTCCCGGCGAAGCGGAATGAAATGGTGGAAAGCAGTGCCAAAGAGGACCAAGCAGTTGGACCTGTTTTCTCCAACCGTCCTCCTTTTTTCTCAGCGAAGCGGTGTTTTTTTTTCACGAGCCACTTGGCTAATGAATACTAGACTTTTTTTTGTACTACTCTGTGCCGCAACCGCTACTGAACAAATCTCTGCCCAACCGTAATGAAATGGTTGGCAAAAGAAAAAGAAATGGTGTGGAGCTTGGCTTTTTTCAGAGATTTGAGCGAAGCGGTTTGGCTTTCGTTTTACTTGTTTTTTTTTACTGTTAAACCCCCACCGCTTCGCTAAACCAAGCGGTGGGGGTTTAAATTAGCGTGTAAAAATAAATGGAAAAAAAAGGATGTTACTCCTGAACAAATCAGAGATTAATGAAATGGTGTGGAGCTTTCCCTCCACTATGTTGTTTGTTTAAGAGAACCTTTTATCTGTTTTTCAGGTAGTGTGGAAATAGGGGGTATTTCTTTAAAACAAATCCAAACTTTTACACCTAAAAGTCCGAAACGAGTAGATGCTGCTTTATGTGCAAAAGATATTTGGGATGAAAATACATGTAGTGAAGTTTGACCCCATCTTAAATATTCAGTTTTTGAGCGTTGCGCTTTTTTCGAACGACCTCCTAATCGTCCAGAAAAGGCAATACGAATACCCCTAATATTTTTACTTTTTAATACCTCTTTCATGATTTGGTTTTTAATGGTACGAAAAGAAACTCTTCGCTGTAAGTAATTCACTATTTCTTCTACCAAAAATAAACTACTTTGGGTATCATCTAAATTTCTTAAAGAAGTCAAATTAACACCCAATTTTAATTGATTTGATATAATAGATTCCATATGGTCTCTAAAAGGGGAGATTACATATTGTGGAAGGGGTGATAAAGGGTTATTTGATATCACACAATTTTTTGAAGATGAAAATACAGGATTACCCCATTTTTGTTCCCTATCATAAATCTGTAATAATTGTGTATTTGCCATGATATTTTGTTTTTCTACTAATAAATTTTGTTTTAATGAAAAATAAACAAATAAAATCCAATGACGAATTAAAATTTGTACCCCTGTTTGAGTTCGCACAGGCGAAAGGCGTTGGTTTATATTTTTTACGTAAAAAAATAAATCATTTTCTCCGTTATTTACAAAAGGAATAGGTGGCACTTTATCAATCTCTGAGAAAGCAGGATTTATTTTAAGATGCAGAGTACTATGATCAAAAACTCCCATTGAATAAATATAAGCAGTTATTTTATCCGCCAATTTTTTATGGTTTGTTGCTGGACTTTTTTTTGGGGGGGAACAAACTATCGATTTTAAAAAGGTGTGGGAGGTATGCAAAAAAGTGTTTTTTTTATTAGTAGTCAAAAAGCCCTTTTTTTTTTCGTTTATAGGTGATAGTTTTTTTGGTAAAAAAAAGGGTTCCTCCATTTGCTGTTTTAAAAGCGCACCACACAAACTCGTGCTTTGCATAGTTTTTAATGGGGTTGATTCACTCCCTATCAACGGGAAAAATCGTTGCGACGAAGTTGTTTGTGGTAAACCACCAAAAAGGTTGCGATTTTTTTTGTATTCTTTTACTTTTTCAGTTTTTTCTGGAGGTAATCTAAATTTAGATAATCTAATTTTGCGAGAATTTATGGGGTTACAGAAAAAAAAATTAATTGATATTTTAAAAGGAAGATTTTTAATAAGAAAATGTGGCTCTGGATATTTAATCTGTTTTAATACAGAAGAAATATAATTCTGGATTTTTAAATCTTGAACGATTAAATTGGTATAATTATAGTCACTATACCAACAACAATCAAAATGCTTATTAGTTTTTTCAAGTCTAAGCGAAACCGGGTTTACTTTTTGTCCCATATTTTTATTAAATATATTGAAAATTTTTTCTATTTTTACAAACCTTACTAGTCTGTACCGACCAGTTCGCTAACGGAATGAATTGGTTGGGCCGCATGGCCCTCTCCTTGGGATTTAATAACGTGGTGGTGTAGAGGTACTGAAGGCATAACAGAGTGCACAGGAGAAGCGGTCGATACAAGCAGGAATGAAATGGTGGGGGAGGGGGTGAGCCCTGGAGTGATGTTTTTTTATTGAAAATTGATCCCCAATCGCTTCGCTCCTTCCTCCAGCCATTTGTTTTTTGCCATTCACTTTAACTGGAGCCAACCATTTGATTACTCTCACCATTTCTTTTTCTTTTGCCAACCATTTCATTACGGTTGGGCAGAGAAAAAAGCCAACCGTGAAAAAAAAAGCTGCGGTTTTTTTCTGACAAATCAGAGATTTGTTAGGGCTGCAACCTTTTGCTCTGCAGAGAAATGGTTGGCAAAAAACAACAAGCGGCGGGAGTATTGATAAAATCAGTCACGGACGAAGGAGGATTCGAACCCCCGATACTCATAGGAGTATGCCGGTTTTCAAGACCGGAACCTTAAACCACTCAGACATCCGTCCTTTTTTTTGGAGACGACCGGACTTGAACCGATCACTTCATGCGTGCAAAGCATGCGTTCTACCAGATGAACTACGCCCCCCCTCTCCGCTAATATGGCAAATGAGATATATAAATTTAGAATTCATCTGTTAAGGATATCACAAATTTCAGCGAAGCGGTCCGACCGTTTCACTGTGTTTGACTTTTCCCCCTTTACAGTTTTTTTTGGTATCAGGTTGTTCCAACCACTTGCCTTAAAAAAACCGTTTTTTTTCGTATCACCTTTTTTTTCCTTATCATGGTATCCCAGCCAAACAACCGGGAGAAAAGAATACGTGCCTGCTCCACACCATTTCAAGCCTGTACAAATCTCTGCCCAACCGTAACCAAACCAAACCAAACCAAACCAAACCAAACCATTTCATTTGGTTTGGTTTGGTTTGGTTTGGTTTGGTTTGGTTTGGTTTGGTTGGCAAAAAAAAAAGAAATGGTGAGAGTAATCAAATGGTTGGCTCTGGTTGGGCAGAGAAAGAAACCGGTTCGCTAAAAAAAACCAGCAAAAAAAGGAATATTGGTTGCTGTTTTTACTGGTCTCACCGGTTTGCTATTTTAACTGCTTCTCTTTTCAGAAATTTGTTCCTGTCCAAACCGCTTGGCTTGAATTTTTTTTCCGCTGTTTTTTTGGAACAGTATAAAGGGTACCAATTATTGCTGTTTTGCTGTATCGAACCGGTGGGGACCAGAAAAGTATCTCCCCCTAACCGCTTCACTTGAAAAGGGAAGAATGTTAAAAGTGGAGCAAGAGCCTCAAATACAGTGTTACTGTACCTTTAGAGTGGGTATAAATAGCGAACTGGTTGTTTTTTTTTTGTGGAAAAGCAAAAAACCCAATTTTAGAAAAAGGTGGAATAAGTTACAGAAATTGATAATTCTACTCCTGGTAATTCAGAATTTTTTAACAAAAATAAAAAAAGTGAAACAGTTTTTACATTTTCAACACTTATAGATAAGCATGTTTTTTTTCGCTGTAATTCAAATTGTTCTCTAGATTTTTTATCGATATGAGGAGATCGTAACACTGTAAATTTTTTTTTAGTAGTAGGAAATCCTAAAAAATAAATGATTTTTCCGTTTAAAACTTGGTTAATTCTATATATTTTTTGTAGACTTTTTTTAATATAATAATTATCAAAACTTCTTAGGTTTATATCAATCTGTTGCATAAATAAATAGGGGTTTATTTGTTTTTTAATGAAATGGTCCTAAACAAATCTCTGATTAACCAAACCAAACCAAACCAAACCAAACCAAACCAAACCAAACCAAATGAAATGGTTTGGTTTGGTTTGGTTTGGTTTGGTTTGGTTTGGTTTTTTTCAACGAGCTTCGCTGCCTAGTTAAACTGTGATACTAGGTATTACTTGGTTTACAACAAGTGGTACAAACTAGCCGTCCCACCCTTTCACTAATGAATAATAAAAAAGAGGTCGGTTTTTTTTTATGGTTGGTCCAAAAAAAAAAAACAGTGTAATCCAACCTTTACAAATCCCAGACCATTTCATTTTTGTACAGGCTATGGTGTTTTCTTTTTTGGTTGCATTCAGCAAAAAAACCACACAGAAATATTATTTTATTTAATAGGTTAGGGGCGGAATCGAACCGCCATTACAAGAATGAAAAAATTTTTTTTACCCGAACCATACATGCGAATTTCACCGCATATGGCTCTCCAGAAAAAGTTTCTTAAGATCTTTATAATTTTTAATTATGACCTTTCTCTCCGCTTAAGCTAAATAAACTTTTAGCCGATACGCCCGGTCAATTTATAGCCGCAAAATCTTTTAATTGATTTTTTAAGTTTTAGGTACTCCTTGCTTTTTTTTTTTTAACATTTAATGTTACTGTTTGCTTGACCTGTCACTGCCAATAATCAGTAGAGTTTGCTGCTCCTTTCTCTGATTTGTTGCTTTCCACTATTTTTTTTCCACCGCTTGGCTGCTCCACACCATTTCATTAATCTCTGATTTGTTCCAGTTCTCTATACCTTGCTGGTTCTTATTGTCAAATAAATAGCCAAGCTCCACACCATTTCATTTTTGAGCGAAGCGGTCCCTACCATTTCATTACAAATCAGAGATTTGTTAGGCAAGTGTGAAAAAAAAACTAATTCATTTTAAACTGGACAATAGAGTGGTTTAGACCATTCTATTATGGAGGATATGTGAATAAAGCAAATTTGACCCACAAAAAAGAGTGATCTGAAATCACTTCCTTGGAACACCGTGACGGTAACATTTTTTTGAAAACAACATTTTTTAATACTATTTACGCAACCTGCAAATCTTTTTGCGTTTTTAAAAACGTTGTTGATAAAAAAGTTTACTCTAGCAGTTAAAATTTTTTTTACCTTTTCTTAATACCTTGCAGAAATTTTACAATAAACTCCTCTCCATTTCTTTTAAAATTAACTGTGCTCCTCCTTTCAGTGAAAGGAGGAGGAGTGAAGTATTCGTTTTTCTACTTTATAACCATGCTGTGGTTCCCTGTTACTTTCGTAAAAAGGGTAAGGTTTTGGTTTACACATTATTTAGTATGTTTTAACAACAGTAATTTATTGGAGCCCCAACTGGAACAAATCAGAGATTTGTTACAGCTGCTTTCTCCAACCAGAGTGAAACGGTTGGCAGCAACCGGTTCGCTCCAGAAAAACAAACCCTACGGTTTTTGCTAATGTAATACCTTTTTTTACAAGGTAAGCGGGCAAAAAAAAAACAACAAATCTCGTTGTTTTTTTTTGTTAAGTTTCACTGTGTTTTTTCTCTGTTATTTTTATTACGGCTATACATTATTCCGGACCGCACTTTGCAGTCTTATACATTAACCTTTATGTTACCTAACCATATTCTATATAAAAATACAAGAAATATGTACTTTTTATAGGACAAAAATTAAACCCGATCATTAACCTGTGCAAATCTCTGATTAATGAAATGGTGAGAGTAACCAAACCATTTCATCCAGTTAAAATGAATGGCAAAAAACAAATGGTTGGAGCTCCAACCGCTTCACTCAAATCAGAGATTTGTTCAGAACGCAGTAAAAAAAATTGGTTTCTACCATTTTATTCCGCTTCGCTGAGTCTATCACCTATCTTTAGTGAGCCAGCATCAGACAAAAAACAAACAGGGGTACGGTACACTTTTTATAACCGCTTGTACCCAAAAAAAAGAAAAAAGAAATTTGTTTTACCAAGATAAAAAGGATAAGTAGAACACACAAAAAACGGTGCCACCATTTCATTATTATTGATATCCAACTGGACCAGGAAAAAAACAGAGCGGTAAAAAAAACAGTTTTCCTGCTCGTAAAAAAAAACACCGCTTCGCTGAGGTTTGTTTTTTTTTTCCGCTATTTTTCTGGTATCCTTTTGGGGTGCTCCGCTTTGCCCTCAATTGATGATCCCTTATTCTAGCCCACTCTATGTACTGTAGTGAAGCGGTTAGCTGGGAGGGGAAAGCTGTAAAGGGGGATACTGTTTTCTATTTTTCCTTTTCTTTCTTTTGAAGAATCAAAATAAATTTCTTTGACACCATTGCCAACCATTTGATTACTCTCACCATTTCTTTTTTTTTTGCC